TGGTGAGTCGAAGTGGGGTTCCGTCCTCCCTTGCCTTGCGACCTAGGTATTCCGTTTCTGGTTTCCCAGACTTTTTGTAAAGGGGCCAGTCTTCCGTTTTTCAGCTTTTAATAAACTCCTGCTGGAGCTACTCGGCTAACTCTGGTTCTTTCGAGGAAGACCTTGATTTGAAAAGAGAAATCAACACCTGGCTTGATCCATTTTTTGTTTTGATCAAAAAATTTTGATTTGAATACTCAAGGGAATTTGGAGGACCAGCGAGGCGGGGGGCAAATCTCACGAATCAATTCAAGAGTAAACGTATGCGGTGGCTCCTAAACGAACTTCTCTCCTACATTTGATCGCAACCAGGTACGTCTGGTCATTTTTTTTATAGTAAGGGGTACCATTTCTTTTCTCTGTCTTGCTATACAGGGCTTGATGTACAGTTTCCTCTTTTTTTGCATTTATGTAGATTTTCCTATTGTCACTTTCTGGTGCTGTGACTTCTGTAAGCCCTCCTTCAGATGAAGCGGCTAAAGCGCGAGTCTCTACTGCTCCGAAAACTAAGGATTCAGAGAGGTAGACAGGAAATGGGGTCTCACAGAGTCCTTTAGTTCCGGCCCAACTTCCAACTTAGTTCCTACGGGCGTTGGAAGCGTTGACGATCTTTTTTCCTTTCTTTGTGGACATGACTACTATTTAGCTGTGCTTGATTAGTCCTCGCATGACTTTTCTTCACACTGATTTCAATCCGATTCGTCGACTCTATTGGCCGGATATCAATACCTTCTACTGATCAGTGTGGCCAATGCGTTAGCAAACTGATTCTTCGTCCTCGACACAGATAATTGAAGGTAATCCGTCTGGCTGATATCTTCCAGATACTGATGGTAGGGAATGAGCTTCTTCTTTTTGGTTTTCCAATCACCAGTTGTCTGAAAGATGATAAGTGACGAATCTCCATATACATCAATCTTCTTGATTCTTAAGTCGAGGGCGCTTCAAAGAAGCGCCTGTGATACGTCCTTCCACCGTCAAAAGTGGAAGGTGCGGAACGAGGATAAAAAAACCTGGTGAAGTTCTACTTGTCGTTGTGCTCTTTGTCCAAGATCATTTTGGTCTGGCCAAAGGGTCGGAAAGTGCTTGGTAGCACTATCCAGTCAAGGGGTACCAACCGGGGGGAACCTTGTCTTGATATAGTTAGGTTCCTGATGGTAAATACCAAAGAACTATTCAGGGCGTACATTACCGACTATAAATCTATACCTTTGAAACTGGGGTTTAGATTTATACCATCCTGGTCATCCGGTCCAAACACCTACAAGAACCCGTTAAGGGAAGCGTGTTGACCGTTCCCGTCGTCACAGGCGCTTACACGATTGATGGCGATTTTCCACACTTTGGGAGTCGACGCGACGGCGTGTTTGACGCTCACCAAACCCGAAACTCTCGCTCGGATTGGACGTTCGTTCTTGGTTTGCATCGCAGTATGTATATCCAGGCAGGGAGCTTCCGATTGAATCCATCTTCTACTTAGAAGATCCTAAAATAGCATATATATTTAAGGCTAGTGAGCAGAATGAATCAACACTAGCCCTATGAGTTTAGTTGTCATCATCCCATGACTTCTGTTGGTCTAACCGGACCACCACTCCCGACGCATTTCCGGGAATCACCAGGATGATAAGTGAACGCTTGCTTCCCCACTAGAGGGAAGGGAAGGAAAACGTTCCAAAGATAAAGTAGCTCTAAACTCATCGATATGAAATCATCGTCTCTATTTTTTTGACTAACCCAACCTAAACCAATCATTCTCATATCTATTAAGGAAAGGTTTGAACAGGCTCGTGCTCATACGTATGGATACCGACATGGCTACCAAAAAGGAGGAGAATGGATCCTTGATTATGTCACTAAGAAACCCTTGACCGCTAAAGCCATAGTCTTACGAAATGCAATTAAAGGTCATAGGGCAACCCTACTTCGATCTCCAGATCGAGTCATAGGTCTAGGAGATGCCATGAGAAGGGATACTTATTTTCAGTCTTTTACTTTGGCAGATAGTTTTGTTCAGTCTTATGTTAGAGACCTACGATTCATTTTAGTAGTCTGTCTATTACAAGGGTTTACGATATGGTGGGCTCAAACACACTCTCTACTTCTGATGAGACCGGACCTGTGTTGTTCGCCTCATCATTTAGAAGTAGTGCGTCAGGCAACCTCATGCCCAATGGTGCAAATAGGATACGATTTCTGTCCGCACTCACTCCATTGTGCACAGGTAATCAAAGATTGCTCTCGCCCTACCGAAACCGCCTTTGACCCCCTAGGGCTCAACGCACTACGACCATATAGTAAAGCCATCTCACTTTCCATCATGCTAGGTGCAGTAGTAGTAGCGCAGGCCTTAGGAGAAACAGTCTCCACATTATAAGCTAAGCAAAGGCTAAGGTTAGAGTCAAAAAAGACTAGGAAAGCGAATCTCACCGATAAACCTTTTTTTTTAGGATGGTCTATTTCCTTTCCACACCTGTGTCGTACAACCACCTAAAGCGCTTCACTCTTAGCTAGACGAATGCCTCTCACCTGAGAATCCCTTCTGCTACTAGCGGAAATCCTTGCTTCGAACTGACTTAATAGGGTGGGGCGGTTAATGAACTAATACGACTTTCTAGATGGATGCAGGAGAACACTTTGCTACCGCTAGCCTTAGCTAGCCAGAAGTGAGCTCCTTTGTCGACTCAAATTCCCTCCTTCCCTGTCGCCTTTAGCTAAATTTCTTGCTTCGCTATACAGCTAAAGAACAACTACGACTGCACAACGACTATAAAGGTGACTAAGGATAACACCCTTGTTTCTAGCCAGCTCTCCTCTAGTTGAAAGAGAATCCCCCTTTCCTTATCTGTCGTCAACTGACTTATGAGCTAACAAGGTTAGCCTCCTATTCATAGTATCTACTCTAGTGTCTACTTGTGATGCTTACCTTAAATTACCTACGGTAATTTACTGAGTTATAACAATTAATTACTTGTAAACCTACGGTAATATAAGGAGTTATAACATATATACTATAGTTTTTGTCCCAGCCTCCAAATCCGTAGATTCAGAAGGAGCCTCTCCACCTTTGAAAGATGGGAATCAACCCAGATCCGCCTGGGCTTAGCAAGATATGTCATAACCTCCCGAATCAATCAGAGGTGTAGCGGCCGGCCTCCCCCTTCAATGGTTACGGATCCTCCTTTCCTTTGCCCCTGAACCCCAGCCTGTGGAAGCTGATCTCGGTTCACTTCTCTCTACTATATTTTGAACCTGATGCTCGGTCGGGGAGCCTCGGATTAAGAAATGAAAGATAAGTTGTTCGGAGGAGCTCCTCCTTCTGCCTGGGCCTTTGGGCCCATATCAACACTTCTGGGGGAAAGGAATAGCTTTCAAAAGATGGATCAATTGCAGCAGGGACTGGACTGGCTTCACTCGCACTCGACTAATAAGCAAGGAGGAGACATCTGCGGATGCATGCCCGACCCGAGCTACTAGGCCAGGGCCATTAGATCCGCTCTTCGCCTTTGCAGCTCTTCCTGAAGGAGGAGCCGTGCCATCTCTATCAGCTAGTGAGCTAGCCGCGAAAGGCAATGAAATTGTAGATGCCCAGAATAGGTTCTTTGACGGATTGCCTTGCTTTATGCCGCTATGCCCCTTTGAAAGACCGCCCAATAGGCTTTATGGGACCCCCTTAAACTCTAGAGAGAAGACTTTTTTTCAATGGATCCCCTTCCTGCCCCAGGGACTTTTGGCTACGATTGCCGGGTTGCGGATATTCCCCTAACAGCTGATTCACTAGCGAGTCCTCCAACAGCTCTTACTGGAACAGAAAAGACTATTCTCCAGAGGGGGCCCCTCTTCCTTAGGAGTCACAATGTCAATTCCCTTGATCAACGGCCATATTTTTAGCACACTGGACTTACCGGCCTTATGCCTCCGAAAAGGTACTATTCTCTAGTATACTCTTTCTTTATAGTTCGCCAGCAAGGCATTTTCCGAAGCAGGCAGGGCTAGAGCGGGGGAATTGGCCAATGCTAAGTGATCTCCTCGCCCAAAGAGGGGTGGGGAAGAAGGATACAATAACGTGGCATTAGCAATGTTCAGGTTCGCTACATCTGGGAATTTTTCTTCAAATTTGGCTGGTGAGAACTTTGAAGGAAAGAATCTTAGTCCTAGGCCACAACAGCACCTGTTTATCCCGAATCTGTTTCCTTTCTTCAGCTTTCGAGCCCCTTTCTACACAATCTCTTGCTGTCTTTTCCCGGAGGACGGGTTTTGATCCTTTTTTAGCCGAGTTTTGTGTTTCGAGTCTCATGTTGAGTTTTGTCTTTCATGTGAGACTTTGCCTTAAAAACTAGGGCGGAGCCCGTTCCTCGCTCAAGTTTTGTCTCTTTCTTGACCCGCTTCCGGATAAGTTGGCTAACCGTGGCCCTACTCCTTTCCCGAACCAGCAACCCCTCTTTCTGCTGCTTGCTATTTCGAAGGAGCTTTCTAGCTATTGACCCCGTGGAGGACCCTTCCGGCATGTCGGGGTGGAAGGAAAGTGCCTTATGCAAGTGAGTTTGAAAGTTTATTTAAAGTTCCTGGCTCTTACTTACAAGAGTAGTGTAAATAGAATCTAATTATTAAATATAGGCTATACCTTACCAATAGCAGGAGGAGAAGTCAGTTAAGACACAAGTTTGAAAGCTAGATAGTCGATAGCAAATATTCCAGACTCAAAAGAACCAATTGCAGTGCTTTTGTAAACTCCTTCAGTTGCTGTGGAAGTCCCTATAGCCCACGGGAGAGAGCGAGAAAGGAAGTTTCATTTAGAGAGTTCCGATACCAAACCGGAGGCTATATAAGTGAAAAGGAAAGATGAAAAGCAGAAGCACTAGAGCTAGAGGAGCGCTTCCTTATACTCTCAATAAATGCATGTTCTTAGCTTACCAATTACACTAGATACCTCTGAATTAGCAATGGCACTCCAACTGGCTTTAAGAGGTAAGGTTCTCCAACTGGCATTGGGACAATAGGAGGTGTTACGAAAAGGGCACTATACCCTATTGGATCGCTTGAAGAAGGGGAAACCTTAATCTTACCCCGGGCAGAGACTGCAACTAGATAGCTTGAAACTGGCCGAGACCGATAGCAAAGAAACTCCATCTGTAAAAAACTTCAACTCGCTTTCCAATAGCAATGGAAGCTAGCACTCAAACTGGATGGTTTGAACCTACCATCTTAGATAGAAGGCAACTTGATGGGACTGAAGAGAAGTAAACAGCCTACAAGGAAACTCCCACTGACTGGGGAGGACTGAGTCTCCCAGTTCAGATACTAGAGAATCAGCAGGCAGAGATGCCAAAGGCTAAAGAAAGGCAAAAGGCTCAGCTCAGGCACTACTCTAGGGCTCAGGTCTGGTTCAAAAGGCAAGGGGCGCTGCGGCTAGGCACAGGTTTCAAACCAAAGAAGGCAAGGTGCTTCTTGGAAGCGGTTCTCGGGCCCGGCTTTCAATCGAATCCCGTTCAAACGCAGGTCCGGTACGCTATCAAGAAGTGGTGAGTGGTGCCTCCGCCTTCATTACCCACTCTTTCCAATCCTAGCTGTACCGTACGAGGTGCTTGGCAGAAGTCGGGTTCGAGGGCAGCTGTTGGAGATGATGTGGTGAAGATGTAGCTTTCATTCTGAGGGGGCAGGCTCTAAAGTCCTCCTTGGCAGCTCGTGTGTAATCGAATTCTGGTGTAAGGGTCTTATCTTACTATTTCCTTGCTAGAAGTACTACCGGAACGCTTTGAAGTATCGCAAACTCCATTGCTTTGCTTGAGCGAACCACTTGCTTATGGCGCTTTAAAAGTGGTATAATTTAGTTACTACCTGTACCTGGTTGAATGAGATTCTTAATTTGTTTAGGGAAGGAAAATGGGCTACGAAGCCTCTGTTCAAAAGTAGCTCGGAAAAGTAAGTAGAGTAGATCAAAACCGGTAGTCTGCTAGCGCGAATACTATTCCTCCCGTCCGTTCTATGATGAATGAGACATTTCATGAACGTTCTTCCTATAGGGAAGAAGGACTTAGCCAGTCTGAAATTTTTGGATGACTCTTTTGCTTTAAGGGCTTTCCCTACTTAAGGGGAATCCTCTAACTAGAATAGAAATCGGGGATGGCACTTCCCCAGGAAATCTCTGATGTAAACCAAAAAGACTAAGATCGGATTCTTCCTCCCCTCGCACTCGAGTGACTGAACTGGGTGACTTCTCTCCCTTTAAAGACGTTAGCAATCACAGTAGCTTTTTCCTCCCCTAGGAAATTAAACCTTGGGTACGAGCGATAGACATTCAATTCACGCGCATCCCTAGCTTGATCTCTTTCTCTTCCCTTTAGGCTTACGGGTAGGCACCTCTTCTCAATTCAAAGAAGTGCTCAGTCCTGACTCCGCACCTTGCTTCAGTCCTTTCTTCTTTGGCTGACGCCTACCTTTCTTTGGCAATCAATACCATCGTTCGTGAACCAATGAAAACTAGGAAAAGAAGGGTTAAGAGGGACTTCTGCTATTCTTCTCTTTTTTCCATCTCTCCTGTGATAAGATCTGGATTGGATGCTGTTCCAATCAATCTCATCTCATAGTGTAGGATGAAGAAAGGAAGGAAGAGCTAATCTTTCGACGCTACGATCTCTCTTTTCTTATGAAATTTCTCGTTAGCGCGTAGTGGGAAAAGAAAGAGACAATGGCGGTTATTCCGACAATGGCATTCAGGAGTTGAATCAAATCAGCAAGGGAACTGGTTGCGAGAGAAAAGAGAAGGCATTCGAGCAAACCAAAGAGCTCCTTCTCGAGCTGCCTAAGAGGGCATTCAATTCCTCAAGTCCAGATGTGTAAGTAAGTAGGGCACCAGCCTTTAGACCGCAAACTGCTGTTATCCCGCATCAACAGGAAAGAGAGCAGCGGATCTTGCTAACAGCGCATTCCCTCACAGCGGATTCTCAAGCATAAGCATCCTTTCTTTTTCTTATATTCTGATTCACGTCTTAGAGGGAAGGGCGATTGGCTTAAGGCTATGTGCCCTACCTCAGAGAAGTAGTCCGAGTCAAAGCGATGAGCCCCCTAGGGCCTTTAGCCCCTCGTCTGACTGACCTGGCTCTCGCACTCAGCCTTCTGGTTCAGAAGGGGATCAAGGATAGACTGCTTTTCGTGCGCTTTTCCTTCTTGCTTAGCAGCTTTGACGACTTCCCCTTGGGTGGATTGGGTTGATGCATCTCGAGGACATAATGAAAGTTTGAACCTTCTTCTCTTCACTTCAAAAGGGTAGCTCTTGGCGAACTCTTCTCCTGCTTGAGTGACCTATTCCCTCAGTGATTCGATAGCCTTCTCGTAGTCATTCATAGTCAAAGCTTCGAGGAACCGCTATGCCTAGTAATTGTACGTTGTAGGGACTTTTGCTCTTGAAAGAGGAGGTGATCACTAAAGAATGTTCTCCTTTGCTTTCATTATTTCATATAGGTAGGTTGAAAGGTAAGCAAGAGGAGACCTAATGGCTGCTTTTTAGACCTCATAGAGAAATTGGTTAGATAAGAAGATCAAGCTCGTGTCTCTCCAAGCTCTCGCTCTAGTGCTACTGCGCTTGACTTCATTGGCCCTTTGACCTGTTATGATCTCTTTGCCACTTAGGACCTCCTTTCCCTCATAACTACACTACGCTTTTGTGGTTCCTGAGCACAATCTCTGAAGTGATGCTTTATGGATCGGTGTCAGGTTTTTGATCAATCATCAAGACGGCTAAACTGAGATTATGAATATTTTCTTGTTTGCTTGGTTTGCTCCACACTGGCAAAAGGAGTGAAGAGTGGTAGTTGGCGCTAAAGGAAAGCGAAATGCTGAAAGCCGAAGGAAGATAAACCCTTGCTATCCCCAATCCCTTGATGTAAATAGGGGCCCTCTTTTGGACTCCCCCGACGCTCTTTGAAAGTCCCCCTAGCCCTCGTTGTGTCTTTCTTCGCTTTTCTTGCTCTGATTTCAGCTTCAGCTTCAAAAGGGCTTGCCGAGTGGCTATCGCGCCTAACCTTTGAAATTGAGCTTATCTCGGCTGGAAAAAGGACTTTGAGAGGGCCTTTCCTATGGGCTTTCGATTGGCTTTAGGCTCATCTTCCCTCATCTTTCAGCGATGTATAGCCCGACCGACCGATCTACGGGCACGGGTAGAGCAGGCTAGAAAGAGTGGGACCTCTTTCTCCGATTCTTCTTTTGCTTACTCGGGCGCAGCCAGGCCTGTTGTTAGGTGGGCTGACTTGATGGTCAGCCTTTGGCTTTGGGGTACCACTTTAATTCTGGCTTGGGGAAAAAGCCTCACTCCTGAACAAACGGAAAGCCCCTTCTCATTCTTTTTTCATTTTTTTTTCTCGACAAATCAAGAAATTTTCTTTATAAGATAGAGCTCCTTCAAGACTTCCTTTTTCATTCCCGCTGAGACCTCTCATTGGCACATCAAATATAGGTGTCAGATCGGGTGCGAACTCAAGAATGCAGCTAGCCACCCACTTCCCTTCTTCGGTGAATGTCGGGGTCGGGTTTTCTGGCGGGTGTGCCATAGCAGAGGCCTTCTTTCCTGAGGAGATACGAGAATCCTCTGTAACTTTAAGGGCTTGGGGGGAGCCCTTAAAGTTCCTCATTGAAAGGTGGAGGAGTTAGTCTCCACCTCCACTCCCCAGATGCGGTCTTATTAATGGATACTAAGAATAGAACAGACAGGTTGGAGAAATTGAAGAGGGAGTTGCATTTTTATTATATATGTCATGTTCCTCCTCGGGGATTAGCAGGTGGTCTTTGTTTGCTATGGAAGAAGAGCGTTGATTTTCAAGTTCGGACTGTTTACAGTTTCATTATGGAAGTTGAGGTCAAGGATGATGATAAAAACAAGCGTTGGATGCTTGACTGTATCCATGCAGATTTTGATGACCAGCGACGTCGTGAGCAGTGGAGTCTCTCGCAGCGAGTGGCAGGTCGTCGAGCAGATGGGTGGGTAGTTCTTGGGGACCTGAAGGATCTTCTTTTACCAGATGATAAGGAGGGGGGATGTCACCGGTCAGCTGCTTCTTTTTCAGACTTCAGAAATTTTTTAGATAAATGTGGACTGCTGGATGTAGGTTTTGTTGTTCATCCTTTCACTTGGTTTCAGAAACGACAGGGTTCTTTCAATGTGAAGGAGAGGTTAGATCGAGTCTTAGTTAATGTTAGTTGGAGTCATTGCTATGAGCGAGCTTTAATCTTCCTGCTATAGGCAGTGACCATAGCCCCATCTTGTTGAACACTGAAGTTTTGGATAGTATGAAACGTCCATTTTTCCCTTATGATTCACGATGGGATAAAGATGAAGAGTGTGCTGAGGTTGTCAAACAAGCTTGGCAGCTTAATGTGCGTGGTTCAGACTTGTTTAAAGTGCAGCAAAAAATGAAAAATTGCCGGGTTGAGCTGCTGAAATGGAGAAGCTAGCTAGACAGCCCGTGTATGACCATGTAAAGGCGAAATCATTGAAGCAGGACCTTAAGAGGGAAGAGGAATTCTGGAGATGTCAATCTCGGGTTCAGTGGCTTCAAGCTGGTGATAAAAAGACAAGTTCTTTCCATGCTTTGTGTGTTCAGAGGCGAAGGCATAATCAAATTCGGGGATTGGTTTTTATGACAGTGGTATGTGGAAGGAGGATCATGAGGGTATTCAGGGTGTGATACATGACTCTTTTTCCACCATTTTCACTTCCTGCAGTCCGTAAAATATTACAGAAGCTGTGAGTGGTATATCTCGGGTTATTACACCCACAATGAATGAAGCTCTTGTGAGTGATGTCACAGAAGAGGAGATTCATGCTGCATTACTCAAAATTCACCCCAACAAGGCGCCGGGGCCTGACGGTATGACCTCTAAAGTTGATGAATTTTTTGAAGGTAGAGTCTAGTCTTATCATGCCAGATGGTTCAGATTTCTTCAGAAATAGCCCAAGTCAACCAGATGGAGTTACGATCTGGCAAGAAATTACCTCCCGTTCCGAATTATGGTAAAAATCTTGTGCAAGAGTTGTCTCAGTCTAAGAATAGATCATCCCCAAATCCTGAAAGTCCCGTCCAGGATCATGGTCTATCGCAAAATCAAAACCCTGGGGGCATCCCTATAGACCGAGGTGCTGGGGGCACCCTCTCGAGCCAAAACGAAGTTACCCAACGAGGGAGATCACGAATGCTTGCTGGTCAAACATTAGCGGCTAATGGACAACATGTTCGCTATGACATATTAGCTCATCTCAAAAAGATTCCTGCACTCCTCAGCGTATACGATGCATTGAAGATGTCTGCAGAACTAAGGATGTCCCTAGTATACGCATTAACGAACCCAGAGGAGTTTTCTAATGAAGTTAACCAAGTTAAGATGAGAAGTAGTGAACCAACTTATGCCGAGTGTTTGGCTTTGATCACGTTTACGGACGATTACTTGCAACCAGGACTCATTAAGCATAACAGGCCTTTGTTCATTTCAGGATACCTTAATGGATTGGGGATAACAAGAATCATGATAGATGGGGGATCGGCTGTTAATCTCCTACCTTTGAGAATGCTAAAACGTCTCGGGATTGCTATTCATCGATTGGGCCCAAGCAATCTACTTATCCAAGGATTTAACCAAAGTAGGCAGAGGTCTCCGGGCATTGTACGACTTGAATTAAAGATCGAGGAATGGGAGGATACCATACCCCTTGTATGTCATTGATGCGGAAACATCAAACAATGTTCTACTTGGGCGGCCTTGGATGCATGATAATTGTGTCGTCCTTTCTACTTATCACCAATGTTTCAAGTAAACCAAAGGTGGTGAGCAGAAGAGGGTGAAAGCAGATGCAAATCCTTTTAGCGAAGCAAAAGCGTATTACGCAGATGCTAAATTTTATTTATCCGAAGAAAAAATAAATGCTACAAAGCTCAAAGAGAAAGGGATTTCGACCTCAGACGACCAATCGACCCCTATGATGCTATCAGAAGAGAGGCTATGAAATAGGTGAAAAAGTTCAAAAAGTTGAAGAAGAATAAAAAACTCCTGATACTAAGAAGGCCCCTAAAAAGCCTGCCTTCCTCTCATCTTCCTTATGGAATGGGCTCCTCTTTAGAATTAACGAAATCTAGAGTCTTGGATGAATCCTCTTGAAACGGATCGATCAACTCTAGAAGACTCGATGGCTGTTAAGCCCAGTGAATAACCTAATTCAGAGAGATAACCCGGTCTTTAGACACTCGCCCTACTTCTAAAGATAGATAGAAAAGGTTGGGGAGTCCCAGCTGCTGAGGTGGCGTAGTGACAGGTGAGAGCAATAATAACAAAAGCAGCGGAAGATCCTGCAGTAGTATATTCGGTTGTTTGCGGTGGAATAGAAAAAAGCGTCCGGGCCAGTAGATCCAGAGCAAATAGGCGTTGACTTAGTTGCTTTTGCAGTTGATTTTCATCCCGATGTTGATCCAACGCAACTTACCGGTGATAGTCGCAGCACCAGGAGCTTTCAAGGGAAGCAGACATGTATAGATAGTAGAAGTGGCATACCTTCCGGATCGAGGGTCCCACCCGGTAAACACCATACAGGCAAAATACCAGCGGGGGGAGGAGGCCCTTATCACTCAAGCTCAAGCATTTACTTTTCTAGTTAGAGACCAACGTCTTGGGGCTAACGTGGGATCCGCTCAAGGACCTACCTACTTGGTTTAGGTAAATATCTCATGCGTTCCCCGACTGGGGAGGTCATTTTGGAGTAGAAACTATGCGCTTTTCAAAAATGGTCGGAAGAACGGGTTTAAAAAAGAAATATATATATATATATATATATATATATATAAAATATATATATTACCTTACCGGCTGGCCGGTTTTTATGCAAAAAAAAAAACAAAACGGGATTGGATTTCCACTCATAAGGAAGGAAGGTTAGATACCTTTGACAGGGTTGTATTTTTGGTTGAAATGGGATGGTGTTCAAACTCCCGAAATGCAGTCTAGACAGTGGGCCCTCCCCTTTCTGACTAGACTGACTCGGGGAAGGGTCAATCTCCTCCGGAGCATGCTGCACAGCCACTCATTTGTCCTGACTAAATAGTAGAATCTATCTCTCAGCGATTCTTTTCTCCGCCAAAAACCCCTTCCCAACCAGCCCGCCCGATTTTTTTTGTAAGATCAGCTAATTTAAAGGGGTTAATCTGGTCCGAAGTTGTCGGAACGAATCGTTTGCTTTATCAAACAAAGCTTTATTAGGGGTAGGGGGTCTTGGTTGGCCCCCCTATTTTCAACCATTATAGCTGGCGTCGACCCGCTTTGCGATACGGACGAACACGAAGAAGAAGGCAGGCAGCGAAAATGCAAAAGAGAAGAGCAAAGATTCCCGACCCAGAGCATGTTATTGACTCAACCACAAAGCTGTTGAATGAAGGTAGCTTGCTTACTCTCAGCCACTAGTTAGAAGAAAATCCCTTGACTTCGCTTATGCCCTTATGCAATAAAGAAAGCAAATGAGGCGGGCTAAGATTCCATTCGAAGTAAGATAACAGGATTCGATGTTGCACCATCTTCAACTCTTCTCGGGATCCGGAGTTTTGTTTTTCGAGAAAAGGTCCCATCCTTCAATATCATGATTGGGTCGACCAGGCCAGATCATGAGTAAATAGAAAATCGAAAACGTACATAGCTGTTCCAGCTGAAATACTTGGAATAATTCTACCACTTTTACTAGGAGTAGCCTTTTTAGTGCTAGCTGAACGTAAAGTAATGGCTTTTGTGCAACGTCGAAAGGGTCCTGATGTAGTGGGATCGTTCGGATTGTTACAACCTCTAGCAGATGGTTTGAAATTGATTCTAAAAGAACCTATTTCACCAAGTAGTGCTAATTTCTCCCTTTTTAGAATGGCTCCAGTGGCTACATTTATGTTAAGTCTGGTCGCTTGGGCCGTTGTACCTTTTGATTATGGTATGGTATTGTCAGATTCGAACATAGGGCTACTTTATTTGTTTGCCATATCTTCGCTAGGTGTTTATGGAATTATTACAGCAGGTCGGTCTAGTAATTAGGGGGCGGCCGTTCGGTCGCCTATGATACTAGGACCAATAGGTCAAAAATGGGTTTGTGCCGCAGGTGTTGAACGATCTACTCTACACAGGTGTGGGCTTACAGGGCTAGGGCTCATAAACCTTTTCTTTCATTCATCAATAGGGCCCTGGTCGGTCACTTTCCGGGTCGGGATCGATAAGTAGAAGTCATAAAAAAGAAATGTTTCTCTTCGCACCTCAGATCAAGAGCTTGTCAAGCTGGCCTATATATAATATAAAGAAAAAGATTCGTTGTCTTTTAACCGGCTGTTCTTCTTTGTCAACGCTACTAAGGACCTATGGGTTCGCCTACTTGACTTATGAAAGATAATGAGAATGGGTTATTCAAAAAGGAAAAGGCGCTACTATACAAGACATTAGTAGAAAAGCGGCTGAGTTAGCCTAGCCTACTAATGTCTTGTATAGTAGGGTATAGTATAGTAGGCGAGCGAGTTAGCGAAGACGCTTAGGCTAATAGATAAGAGAGCGTCGGTGCGTAGCCTTCATTCTACTACGCTACGCAAAGGTTACGAAGTCACTTAGCTCGACGTTAGGAAAGTCAAGGGGGAACGCCATACCTACATAGAAGAACCGCTGTTCGCTGACTTTTTAAGGTCTAACCTTTCGCTCCCCTACTGAAAAGGGGCAAAACCGCTTCGCACCACTGATAGACTACTTAAGATTCAATTCAAAAAGGCCCTACTTAGTTTCGAAAGCCTTTGTCATTGTCAGTCAACTAAGTAGGGCCTGAGGCCCCCTGCGAATCCGTAAATCTGAGGAGCATGCCGCAACAAAAGGATGGTCCCCTATGCATTTCATTCTTTCTGAAAAGGAAAAATCAAAAAAGTACCCCCATCATGGTGAACCTCTCCTTGTGATCGGGATGAGGTAAATGCCTCCCAGCCGGGGGGCGGATCGAATCGGAGTTTCCTTAGGTAGCCACCGACCTACAGTTATCCTTAAACTTTCGTGCTTGGTGGAGAAGAAGCGAACAAAGGTACGCTCGCTTGCTGTCTTGTTCTCTGCCGCGAACTGGGATCGCTCGCCAGCTAGGTCAGATTGGAACAACATTTTTTGAGAACATATTACCCATCTTCGGGGACAGGGGGCGGAACGACCTCTCGATCTACTTACTACAGCCCAGGAATAAAAACGTCGTCTAGGCGTTCCCTGTTGCTCCGATCCCCCCGTAGCCTAGGGCGTTGTCTGGGCCAAGAGCCATAGTTAGTTGCTGTTTCCATTTGGTTGTTTTTTTCTCGTTGTTGATACCGGCAAGACCCAGCCAGATGATGTCTGCTGGTTGGTAGTGAGAGGACTCTTAGTATCTGCATACCCAAAAGGTGGCGCTGATTTCAAAACAATCATTTTCTTTTGTTTCTTGCTTTCTCTTAGCAGCGGGAAAGGAGTCTATCTATCTGCCTAGCTTTGGTAGATTTCCCCCAACGCAATCCACAGAAATTCCACGAATCTCCTTGGTGGATAAGTCCGACGACTCAGCAGCAGTGCGGAATTGAGTTTCTCGTCTGGTGGATCTGATCTATAGTTAGGGGGCAATACATACCAAAAGGTTCGAAGAAAGAACGCGCATAAGAGTATATAACCAAACCACCCTTCTGTATAACCTATTCACATTAGTGAAGCGGCTGGATGCATAAGGGAAGTGCATGTTTGTGAGACCTTAGTCGGGATGCATAGGGGAGTCAACCTACGAGCACGGAAGGGCGTGGTACCGCTGCCCCTCTCTAAGTAAAGGTAAAGTCTCTCCTTCAGCTAGAATGTAAGGAAATTGAAAGAAGCGCGGAAAAGGGTCAAATGCGGTTGCTAGCATCGAAGAGAGCCGTCATCGACGATAAAGTGGGAGTTCGGACTTGGCGAACGAGCTCTTCCCGCGGGAGAGGAAAGCGGGGGCAGGCAAAATAACCATTCCGGTGGTTGATAGTAGAGCAAAGGCTGGATAAAACATGGATAGGCGTGCCTTATCATCCAAAAGGATGTAGAAACAGGAAGGGCTCGTGGGGTCGATCCCACATCTCATAGAGAGGAGGAATACCAAGGATGATAAGGGAAAACTAACTCTACAGCTCACAGGAATGGGAAAAGTCATTCCACATTACTCCAGTTTTCTCATAGCTTTATTTAAGAGAGAATAGGGAGTAAGGCTGAAATGGCTATACGGCTTTCAAATTCTTTTCGTATGTTGATTGAATTAATAGATGCTGGGTGAGGGCTTAAAGACCCTATTCACATAGCGTTCCTGGACACATATTTTTCCTTTGGGCAGATTTTCCTATAAAAAAATTAGGGGATCCGGCCTTTTTTGGGGGGAAAAAAGGGCATAACATCGGGTCATCCTTTTTTTTCGTCGAATGTCCCGGGCCAGAAAGAACTTTTCCTTTGCTGCAGAGCGGGGGAGAACCATTCAAGCGCAGAGATGGAGATGGCTCTGCTGCGATAAAGGATGAAGGATAATCCGTAGGCAACTGGTTGTTACTAGAAGATGATAAAGATGCAGGCTGCTCTTTATTATTAGAAGAGCGAAGTGCAAGTGCTGGCTGCTCAATAGAGGGCTGCGACCCTGATTCCCTTGGGACTCTGACTCCCCCTGATGCACGGGAGGCGCAGGAAAAACCACTGGTGAAGAAGATCCAGAAGATGCTGATCCAATAGGCGCCTACTAAAATAAGTGGGAGGGAGTAGAAGAACTCGTGCTCATGGAAGGTAAGATGCCGGGCCGTCGAAAACGAGAAGAAGGATCAAAACATCGAAAGCCTTTCTGAGCCGAGGCATGCCCCCTTTAAAAAACATCTGTTTGCACGAGGTGCAAGCTTCTGACGTAGCTGGGCAGGTATATAAGCATAGCAAAAAAAGTATAATATTTTCATAATCAGGTGGCGATCCAAACAGGCACTGATATGGAGTAATGTCGCCAAGCACAGAGGAGGGCGGTTGATGATGATAAAGACCGCGATGGAAAAGGACCCCAACTAACATAGGGCCACTTATCTTACTAGATAGGGGGAGACACGGCTGTCAAACATCAGAGCAAGAGCCGTTTCTCTGATATGTGTCTATGCTTCCTTTCCGCGACTCCATTTTGCTGTGAGGTATATGGGCAGAAGAACTGATGATCAATTCCATGAGTGGCTGTAAACTGAGAGAAAGCTGATGAGACATATTCCCCCCCTCTGAATCTTAGTGCAAAACAGGAATCCGATGACAAAAGATAAAATTATCAACCTTAGCTTTAAAAAGCTGAAAGCACTGAAGTACCCCCTATCTAGTAAGGTTTGTGCTTAATGAATTCTTTTTTGATAACGAAATACATCATCCATAAACTTAAACTAACCCCCTCTAAATTAGTTCTAAGAAAGGAATACGATAACCAGAGAGAGAAGGCACAGACGATGGGCCCCATACATCAGAATGCAAAAGGGCTAATGGAATTGAAACAATTAGAAGATTGGAATTCGTAGGTGTTGCCCGTTTTTGGCCAGCTGGCAGCTAAACCAAGAAGAGAATGAAGAACTAGCAAATGCAGGAAGCAATTGAAGGCGTTATAGTTTGTTCAATGTAGTTCGAAGACCTAACACCCAACAAGAGGACCTCTATAAGCCCTTAGTTGCCAAAGATCAGGAAGCTCTTTGTTATGAAGAAGCCACAAATAATTCAGAGGAAAATCAAGGTCTAAAGCGTATATAGGTTGGCTACGGGCGGCACCCTATAGCTATGACATTATGCGTGTGTAGATCCTTGACAACACAGAGGAAGTCGGAGTAAAGATAGCATAGCTTTGGCAATCATCACAAAGTTGTCCAACCGAAATAATTTTTTGAGAGACTGACTTTAGGAACCAACATAGCATCATTGAGATGAAGAACATTTCCAAAACGAGATGATAAAGAGATCGTACCAATGTCTGAAATGAAATAGAGGGTGGGGTGTGGTCACCGGTGAAGACTACACTTTTTTTTGCCTTGGTACGGCGAGGATGAGACAAATGCAGCCGGATTGCTCGTCATATGATGGGTAGCCCCAGTGTAAATGTAAAAAAGCCGTTGAGAATAACGCTTGGAAGATGAATGCATAATACCCACGTGATGAGTTGTTTGATGCGGAGCAAAACTCGAGTTGTAACGCTGTGGACATACGATAGCCATGTCTCCAGAGAGAATCTAAAGTATACATATCCAAGTCAATCATAGAGGAGAACCCAAGATACCCTCATAGGATTGCTTCTGCTGTTGATAAGAAGACCGGTGCTTTAGGTTATGAAACTAAGGCTACTTACTTTATGATTATTTTGAATATATTTCCCATAGATCTGTTGGGAAATTGTTGTCGCCATAGATCTTTGAACCGTTTCTGGGCACTGCACTTGAACCACTGATGCACGAGCTGGTACTGTTCTTTGTTGTTAGTCACACAGTTATAGTTGCTGTGAGAGTAGCGTGGCAGGGAGCACACTTGACAGGAGATAGACACGGGCGGTAGAGAGGCAAGCCTCTAATTCAAAATATAGTTTTAGGGAGGCAGAGCTTCCATTTCCAGGTACAATCCTCCGCCTCAAGGCGTTCTTTTTTTTCCAGGAATCTTTCAATCGGGGGAGCGCAACCAAGTTTCAAACCTCAAAGCCCTGCAAGGGATGTGAAGCCTTTCTCAATGTCTTCCACTCGCCCAGTAGATCTAGGAGGCAAAGGGAATCCGTTGATTGAATCCATTCCCATCCAGCATAGGCGGGTAGAGTTCACTCATCCGGTAGCGAGGGGAAGATGAAGAATGAAGCTATAGCTGCTCACCTTTCCGCTATCTGCCTTGTTGTGATAGGGGGGCTTAACAGCCCACCAACCAATCTTTCTTTCTATTTTGAATTCTTGATCTTTGGTGCCAGTGGAGCAAAGGAAGCGGGAGACGAACTCCTCTATCTACCCTAGAAATGGGTTAGATCTATTGAATGAGATCCTGGAGACAGGGCTGGAAGGTATGAGTCGATTGGATGCAGGGAAGCCCAGGCAATCCGTTCCTATCAATCATTCGTCAGGAAGCAGTGAAAGAATCGTCTTTTGAAATCTCATTGTTGAAGGCGTAGAGAAGGCTGAAAAAGGATAGGAGAATTTTTTATAGCCATATCGTTAATAAAGAATTGTGTAATTAATTGGACCAACAGCCCTCTGTCCGGCAGGCAATTTCCGTGCTACTATAGTTTCTGTAGTCCCTGCTATGCCAGCAATAGGGAATCCTTAGAAAACCGGAATGCAAGTTGCGTGATAGTTTGATTCCCCACAAATGAGAAGTCTCCAAGCTTGACCCCTCCCACACAGGGGCGACTGGCTGGGGAAAGAACCCGAAAGCAATAATTGCAGTCTCGACACAGCCTATTTCGAGACTGGGATGAAGAGATGAAAGATTTTAGTTTAATATAGTCTTTCAAACGTCTACTGCACTCACGATTTTCGGCCCCTATTCGAAACTTCTTCCTCGGGTTTTGACAAAAGAGAAAATAATCTGTTCATTTCTCAAGGGTCGAGTGCTTCTGCCCCTTTCCTCTTTAGGGCTCCTACTGCTGCCCGGTTCTTTTGTCATTTTTGAATCGGAACAGGTACAACCCAGTTTATCCGATTACTACAAGGATGAACCCAATCCGGGATATGAACCGGAAAAGAAAAGACCTATTGAACCGATCACAGGAATACCAGTTACAGTACCTATCAGCCAAAGAGGAATCCTTTCAGTAGTAGCGGCCATTTACCCCACTTCTCTCCACATTTCATCAAGCGGTCATGCTAGAGACAAAAACAGTCATGGATAATTTTTAGATGAAATCCTCCCGAATGGGATAAGAGAATTCCTATTATTACTATTCTCTTTCTTTCTCTTCATTTTAGAAAAAATTATAAAAGAAAACAGCTAGTTCAGCTCGTCATATATAGGGTAAGAACCCCCAGTAGAGACTAGTACGATTCAATTCAACATTTTGTTCGTTCGGGTTTGATTGTGTCATAGCTCTATAATTAATTCGGATTAGGTTTATCGTTGGATGAACTGCATTGCTGATATTGACCCCAAAAAAGAAACGGTAGGTACAGCTAGTCCGTGAACAGCCAACCATCGCACTGTAAAAATTGGATAGGTTCGATCTAAGCTTACTAATAGGGGGCTCCCTAAAAAAAAAATCTACTAAATGAATCGAGTTGTGCCAAAGGAGCAAAACGGCCAGCTATTAATGGAATTCCTTGTCGGCTTTTTTTAGAATACTCGTTTGGCCGAGGGCTCCCAAACCTATACCAGAAGAGGAAGCTAAACCCGTGCTGACGAATAACTAACCCCCTTAATTCGTCGAGTAAATAGGGAAGGTATAGGTTTGCTATGAATGACCCAGTATCGAATACTGGTAAAAATATCAGCAAAAGAGCGTTCTCCTGTGCTTCCAGACATGCTGAGCTCCACATATTCATGTACAGTAAAAGGGGGGATTGATTCTGTGAAAGATAGGATCAGTAAATGGAAATTCACTGATCTTTCATCTTTGTGAGATCTTCAATAGTGGTACCGAGGGTGTCTTTAGAGTGTACCGAATCAGTATAGCTATCCTTCTTTTGACCCAGTAACGCAATTTCAATCAGTATAGAAAAGAAGTGATACAATATTTCTTTCTTATTTTTTTTTGCTTGTTAATGCAGAACCATGTGCCATTCAATAGGAAAATGCCTCTCCTGTAGTATAGGGTTTCTTTCCATTACTGGCTTCAGACTAGAAACTGAAGATTTGGTAAAGTGTGAGTCCGACGAGTTGGGTTCTAATAATTCATGAAAGAGATTTTCATATTCCCAAAATGAAATTAGATGCGAAATCTATAAAGCCCCTTTTCGTGGTTGTAGAAAAGGTTTTTTTGTTCGAATCCTTTCATTTTAAGGAATTGGTTGGTCGTACAATAACAAGTATTATAGTATATAGTCTTCGATAAAAGAAACAAAACAAACAATAAAATAATTGGAACAATTAAGATTCGTGATGCAAGCATTGCTGTATTAGATCCAAAGGTTTTTCTTGACCTAGCTACAAGGATGGGACTCTAAAATATTGAAAGAAAAAATGTAGAACCTAAAAGGAAAAGAACATAGGAATTACTAGTCTTAGAATCGAGTTAGACCAAAATAAAGGTTTGATTTCTTCGAGCGATCGTGCGATACTTTTTTTCTTCTTATTCGAGATATTATGTGCAATTAATAAACCTACTACTGAATCTAATAAGTTAAAGTAAAGTCAAAGTGTTAGTTGGTTGTTGTTCGTTCCAAAATAGAAAATGGATTCGATACAATTTCTTTTTATTCTTTTTTTTTTTTTTTAGTTCCCATATCTCGGTAATGGGGTCTGTTGATTCGGAATCACGCTCTGTAGGATTTGAACCTACGACATCGGGTTTTGGAGACCCACGTTCTACCGAACTGAACTAAGAGCGCTTTCTTATCACAGTAGATACGATTGTAAAGAAAAGGATGATTTTTGTACCTTCACTACATCTTGCATGCATCTAGTATCATTAAATTCAAAATTTTGCATGTCAAATTTGAATCGATCTTAACCTTCGTTACTGCCCAGAGGATAAGGTAGGGATGACAAGATTGGAACCCGTGACATTTTGTATCCAAAACAAAGACGCTACCAAGCTGCGCCACATCCCTTTCAATTGGTCTACGGTGTCATTGTAGAGAATCTCTGCCCTGTTTTCCACATCGTTATTTCCTCCATCGATATCCAATTTCTCTTGCCATTTCTTCTTTTTGGTTTTTATTGATTTATATACTAAATATCATCCCGCCGCTCCTACCAACGCTTACTTACTTATGAGCAAAAAGGGTTAAAAAAAATCAGCCCTTTGAATAAGCGAGGCTTTCCCGATAGAAATAGTTGCATGCGAGGAGATCCCAATTCCGTGTATCCGGTTAAGCAAGCCCTGCCGCCAGCTTCCACCCAGACAAAAAACATGAGCGCCTAGCGCGAAAGGTTGCTTTACTAAATAATATAAGGCGCGTTAGCGCTTTAGTTTTCAATAAGGGGCGGAGCTTGAAGAAGCGAAGCGAGCCTAGAGTAGCAGCCTATTACGTTTTTCAGGCCCCTTTACTTGATATTCTATTAGTAAAGCGCTAGCGCCCCTATAGAGTAAGGGTCTTCTGCTATCAATGAAACCGAAAGAAAGGCAAAAATCCAGTGCGTTTTGTATAGATCGAGACTTGTAGCTTGATTCTTTAGTCATTCCATACTGGGAAGAATTGCAGGAAATCGTTCGATTCTTCCTATTTCTCAATGATATCCGACGATCAAGACAATTCCCGTGAAACTTTTTCATTTCATAGAAGTGAATTCTTATTCTTACAAAGCAAATAGCATTTCCTATTGATTTGTCCCCTGGACTGGATCTATTCTTCTTTTTAATTATCCGTCGCTACGCTGTTCCCAAGGACTGGCAAAATCGAAATAGCGAATGAGGTAAGGACCTCTTCTCTCTGACGTAGCCAAAGTGAGAACCATTCGACCGAGGTCGAGATCTAAGCCGGTCTATAGCACAGGTGCTGCAGTGAAAGATTCCGCCGTAGCTAGATGCCTTGAAGAAAGAGCAAAAAGACTCACTTTGGGTCCATGGCTCCAGTCAAAATGGTCCTTCCCCCTATCCTGCCACTTATAGCATCAGGTTATCTTCATTATGAGCTCCACGGCTTTCAGATATAACTCACTGCCTGGATTCTGTAATTGGTCGACCAGCATATGGAGATCATCCCGGGTTACTATTTCTCCCGGGCTCATCCCTTGTGCTAGTTTTTGAGCCACGTCCAACCAGGTGTAGTGGTCCCGATGAATGGAATAATTGGATTCAATATTGGCGAAGGCTTCGACAATGGTGGCTGCCTTTTCCCGTAAAACATTCGCCGAATCGTCGGCCTGTGCCTGTGGCAGGTCCACTTCAGCCAAAAAGTTCGGGATGTTCGGAGGGGTCGGGGGGGTTGGGATGTGGTTTTTTAATTTCAACCACTTTAACCTTTTTTTCCATTTGAACTTCATTTTTCTTACTTTATTCGTACTAGTCTATAGAATGAGCACTGTTAACTATCTGCTTCAAAAAGATAGCGATAAGAAAATTAGAGCATACATTACGGATACCTTCCTGAAGTCTGGTTCTCTTAAACTGTCGGAAAGGATCGTAGCCAACCGTTGTGACCGGCTTCGCGACACCATTTCGGTCTACACATGGCTAAGCTCTATGGCCCTTCTTCACTCACTCACAAAACTAGGCTTCTATACGATGATTGAAAAAGTCATTCTTGTCTTGTAACTTAGTACACGGAACACTAACTGAATCTCTGGCATTGGGCAGGTGAACCTGGCTACACAATAACTGTTACTCTAGCGGAGGATCTAGTTCCACACCAATCTGCTTATATAAATAAATAGCGTACCTACGATCGCTTGCTTGATTGCCCTCTTTTTAGCTACTTACTCGGGAACTAGCTTCGCACCTCACCCCGAGAACTCAAAGGTGCGTAGCTTGTTCCACAATTAAACGGTTCTGCGTGTATCCCCTCACCTAATACCCCCGGGTTGAAAGAAAGTAGCTAAATCGCCTGTATAACAGATCTACGAATAGCCAACGCCTCTAACAACGTATTTAAGGGGGTTAGGGCGGTTCCTTAGGCACCTTCACATCTACATCTACTTATAGCACGTACACACAAGCAAGCTTGAATCCTGTTATTTTAACTGAGAATGCCGTTACTTATAGCCGCAGCTACACATTGGTCGAGACTCACACGACAGTCGATACTCAGGATTTCGTTTAGCTAAGTGGCCTGTAGATTAGAATAGTCAAGCTCACCCTAATATAACATCTGCTTGAACTCCCGATCTACTTTTAAATAAACAAAAAAACTTCTCTAGCTAGATTAGAAGATTAGTATATGAATTCCCTTGTTACTTTATTTCCAAAGCCCCGCATGAGCAAGCCAAGCTACTCATGCCAAGCAGCTAACTTCGAGACAACTAAGGGCAAACTTCGAGCTAGAACTAATGGATTAGCATTAATAGTCAGTTTCCCGGGGGGATTTTTCTCCTATGCTTGCTGGCTAAACAGAGTTTCCTTCCCTTCCACACGTGCACTGAAACCAGAGTCTGCTACTCGCCTTAGGCAAAACCCGGAGTCTCTTGCTTGAACCGCATTCTCCTATCTTAAATAAGGCCTGAACGGTAGCGCATAAAAGCCTTGGAACGGCTGCCGCGCCTGATTCAACTCACCATTATTAGGCCTTCTTTGTCTTCGCATTACCCAAGTTCCTTAATAAAAAGAGTCATAGGAGAAGCTGAGCTAGAAAACCTTCAGTCCGTAGCTCAAGTTCTCAAAGATTCTTCCCCTTACTCAGAGTTCTGGTTAGCCCACTTGCCCGAGCACACTCTCAACTTGTAGATGCGCCAATCTCTCCTTCCCCCACAAGAACAGAAAAAGCAAGAGACCACGAACACCAGCACGCATGAAAAGAGCCCTTTTTTCCCAAGGAGAGCGGGCATCCATCCAATCTTGTCTGATAGACATCAAATGGCCTTCTTTCCGTTCGTTAACTACTTCTAACGAGCAAGTTAGTAGCCTACCTCGGCTGAATGTCGGGATAAAGAGCAAGAACCGTGCTTCTCCTTCTAAGAAAGAAAAGAAAGTCAACCTTACCGCTCCGTGGGAAATCACCCACTACTACTAGTCTAGAGGCTACCTATCCTATAGAACACGTTGCCCCTGACCTCTGTCTCAAGACCATAAATAGAACCTCTAGCTTCATGCCCTGACCTGAACGACTACTGGCTTAGCTGCAGCTGCCTAGCTACTAAGATAAGAACTTTGAACCCGTCCTGCCAATATAGTAAAAAGAGTATAAGTAGGATTCCACTCAGGGCACACTTGTTAGCTCAAGTTCCCATCTGTCTTGTAAAGAACTAGAACTCGAACTGCACGCAGTTACGTTTCCAAGCCTGGCCGTAGAAACTACAGTGAAGTGACTCTTGCTCCTGAGCTTCAAAGCGGAGTTGAATTACGCCCTTCCCTTTAGGCTAACTGAACTCCCTTTCTCGGGGGGGAGAAGAAAGATATGACTGACAGCCAAAGCGTAATGCTTCTTTCATACTGGGATTTCTCCTGCGAATAAGGAATGAGATGAGAGCAAGTACCAATCCAATCAATCTATTCTCTTTCCCAACCCCGAGTCTATTTGGAGTCATAGTTCGATCCACAACCACAAGCCAAGCTGACTTAGAAGCACAGCTGAATGCGCACTTCCTTCCTGGCTTATTGAATACTGAAAAGCACAGGTACAGTGCCACCCCGGCTTCACACTGACCGTACTTCCGGCAAACATAACTAGTTCTCGAGTAAGATTGGTTTGAAGCGGCAGGATATTCGCTTTCTTAGCTAAGGCTGATTGAATTGCTAACTGAACTGAACTAGTCGAATTCCATTATTCTTACCCTGCAGGCTTTGATCTTTTTGATTCTCATCGAACTGAAAGGTTTGATTCGGAAGATTTGAAAGCGATTGTGAAAGAAGATTCTAGCCTTCCTTCCATATTCAAAGATCAAGGAAGACGAGCATTCTTGAATTTCCCTTGGCCTTTAATTCACTCTGATTGACGCTACCCGGTCCACTCAAAGCTTGAAGGATGAAGAGGCTGACCTCTGTTTTTGAACAAGTTGGTCAAGGTTCGTTATCTTAAGCATTCCTGTTGGAACGACTAGCTGGAAAGGCGCTCTAGCTTTGCCTTGTTATGATAGGGGGATGAGGGGAACATGCAGACATTGATGATCATACATACTTGTTTATCAGACCTTCTGCTGAAAGCCTTCAAAAGACTCTTCCAGTCGCTTACCTACCTCGAGGAGTGACACTTTTTCTGGTGTTTAGCTGAGGGAAGGAAGGTGTTATGGCCTGCCCGAGAAGGAGATTCAGGCTATTTTTATGGCAGTGGAGAAGCGAACGACTTGATCGCGAACTATAGTCTTTGTTTGTTCGACTGATCGACTCGAATCGATTGGGTTTCGTTCCGGGTAGTGTTTAGTCATAAGCCTGTCTCTTTTGGTCCTTCACTTGTCTGCTTTCGTTCCACTCCTTTCTCATTTCCGGTTCAACACCGCGCCCCTTCTCCAGGGCGGCAGATGGGTCTAGAGAACCGAACTGTCTCACGATTTCCTTCCGGTTAGCTACACTTCTCCTGAGCAATTCACGTATCACTTGAGTAGTAGTACGAAACCCTTAAGAAATGGTGATCTACTAGTTGATTCAAGGAAGATCCGTTGAAGAGTGTCTGTTTTCTCGGTAGGGAAGAGTACAATCTTTTCCAGCACCGGACATTTTCACCACCGGTGCAATATGAAAGAGTCCTTTAAAATTCGTTAGAATACGAATGAGATCAAAAACGCTCTGCCGAGGCTCGAGTAGAAGAAGAGGTACTTGAACAGAGGGCCGTGGTTGGGTCTAGAGAAAGTGTGAAAATAAATTACACTGAATCATTTTCGAAAATGGATTCATTTGAAGGACTGCCCGCCGAAACTAGTTACTTTTTGATAAAGTCCTCAAGGCCGATGTCGGGGGACAAAGTGCCATCCCCGTTTCGCTTCGTCTTCCGGTCCGGGCTTACCCCTCTCAACATTCCAGGTTTCGTGGATGCGTGTATGAATGCTTCTATTTTTGTCTTTTTATTTAGTGGTAAGTGAGCCTGAAGTGACTCTACAAGAAAATCCGAGGAAGAGTAAGATGAACTCTTTTTTACCAGGGTATGGATTCAGAAATCAAAACCTCAGAAAGATGCTCGGCTTTCTCATCCTGACGTAGAAGTGAAACAAAGGACGGAACGGAAGGAATCCTTGAAGACTTTCAATGCTCATATAAGCTAAACAATAAACAAAAAGAAAGAAGATATAAGGGCATAGAAAGAAGGCAAGGGGCCCCGGTAAAGGCTAAGCTTAGTCGGATTCTTCCCCTAGGTGAACTACCTTTAGCTTTCGAGAAGACAGTGAAAGCAGAAGACTAACTTGATGATGTCACGTGGAAGCTTTCCTAAATCCATTTGACCGGAGCCGGGATTAAAACGACTTATATAAGTAAGGATATACCACCAAACCAACCTCAACTGATTTGAACTAAAGCAATCGCAGCGACTTTCTCTTCCACTGCCTTCTCTAAACCACCAACAACGGATACGACAAGAGCTGCAGCGGCAACTCAAGCAGCAGCGGCTAGGCTGACAGCGCTTACGAGACTATGAAAATGACCTTTCGACGGGTATGAGCTTCTAGGAGCCCTGCCCCCAACAGAAGAAATGGCAAAGAATGCGCTATAAGGAAGAAGCCCCTTTGGCAACTATACGGGGTCTTTGAAAAAAAGAACTGCTATTTATTGAAGGAATTACCGAGACGAAGTCAATCACACATTTCTACTTTCGACCAGGTAAAGATATCCACATCTGAGGAAGATGAATATAAATAGTTAACCACTAGCTCCAGTCCCCCATCTCTCATTCCTCCATCAAACCTTCTTGCAAAGAGAGCACCGGATGAAATAGCAAATGTCCTTTCCTCTCCCCTCCCCGAAAGAGACAAGATCCCCTCACGAATAGAATAAATGACGACTTTCAAAGACGAGCCGTTCCCATTTCAGACTACTCGACGGTGGACTTACTTCGTTCTTGAACCTGTGACTGATAGCTCGCCAATCAATAAGAGAGAGCTCTCTCTGGATAGTTAACGAACTTCAAGTGTTCGATCGCTCTGCCAGACGGAGACCGGCTTGACCCTAAGGTGGAAAGCTCTTTGGTCTCAACCAATCTCGCACTTGACACGCAAAGAAGTCTATCTTCACAGAGAAGGATCTTCGGCAAGGGGTTCCCGGCTTCGCGAGACCTTTTCGATCTGCTCTAGGCTAAGCTCAATGGGGCCTTGCTTTGTCAATCTCTTAGTCTGATTCAGATAAACTGTGAACCAAGACATGAACGAACTCAAAGCTAATTCTTTAATATGAGATCTTCTACCGGTACACGGAACACAAAAGAAATCTCAATGAAATTGAGTCCCCCCGCAACTACGCCTGTGAACTCGGATAGCCTTTCAGCATTCCTTTCATCTACCCTAGGAAAAAGAACTTTCTTATCTTACGATATTTCTAGTTAGAGCCCAAGACGCGCATCCACCAGATAAGTATATAGTTCATTCTGATCCTCAAGTTCAAGTCGTTGGGAGCTTCGTGGCCCTATCCGCCGTCTTTCCCACAGGGGGGTGTGATATTTAAGCTAAGGAAGGTCTAATCCATCTTATTAAGGTGGAGGGCCAGTCTCAAAAGAGTTCTTTTTTATTCCCTTTTGGAGAAGCACGACCCTTACTCAATAGGAAAGATCCTTCACAGATAGAAATCATCCGCTCTACTTCTCACAATTCGTATGTATAATGGGGAAAAGCTAATTGCGAGCATACTCGATGTGGGGCCGCTATGCGTGTGCTGTGCGAAAGAAAGCCAATCCCAATTACGATATAAAGGGATGGCATAATATTGATTGGCAGGTCTACTAGAGATGGATTTTCTTGTCGTTGAAGTTTGAAAGAGTCCTCTTGGAAATAAAGAGATTGACAGGCACCATATCAATCACGAATAACGGCTAGAAGGGATGTGGTGCCGAGCGGATCAAACCTTTCTTCTTCCTGCTCAAGCAGATGCCGAACCTCATTATTTAGCGGCTCTCCGAAGTCACAGAGATGGGGGCGGTTCTGATAGGCGGGACAAAGCGTTTTCAATGGTGATGAAAGAAGGGGAAATGCCTGTACGGTCAATATATTCTTCTTGCTTACTCGCTCAGCTCAATATACTCGCTATATTAGTTAGCTCGTTCACTTTCGGACTGCTACCTGCTCGAACTATTACTATTAGCTAAACAACCCTTTCTTTGCATCCTTGCATCCCTAGGACTTTGAAAGTATACCTGGAAGTCGAGCTCCCAGGAAGTAATCACTCACTCAGGCGGAAAGCCGGTAAATGAACCTTTAAGTTGCTTCCCTAAAAGCTTATCTTACCACTCACTGAACTATCCTAACTCCTACCTGCGCCCTAAATCAGTCTTTGCTCCTTTCTGGCAGCAGGGATTACCTACCGTAAGCAAGTATACCCACTTCTATGCTCTATTTCTATTTCTCGTTCACTCCGTTCCACTCGCTTGTGAGCTCGTTTGGGAAGCTAGATCATTCAACATGCTTTCTTAGCTGGAAAGATAATGATACTGATTCTCTTATTACAGCTTAAGTGCATTTTCTATATAAATATAAGATTGAATCTCATGCATGCTTGGAAGTTAGATTACTCTAAAGGTGTTACTTTAAGTGGGTGTACTTTTTTCCTGTAGTGAAGGATAAGGATTACCTCTCTATGCACATATCTATTTAGTCAAAAGGCTAGTTCAATCCCTCTGAGGAAGTACTAGAACTTGAATCAGTATCTCAAATAGGGCGATATCGATCTTCTGTTTATGGTAAGACGTCTGCCCTTCTTTTTATTAGATCAAATAGGGAAATTGGAATAGTATAGGAACCGAAAGACTACTATTGACTATGCCCCTAATAGACTAAGTAGGGAATGAACCATGAGGATAGAAGTATAGCTAATACTACGGTAAACTGGAGAAAGACCCTATCCAATCAATTAAAGGATAGAATACAGGATGTAAATTATTAGTATATCTGTCCGTTGCGGCTGGAAAGCTCAGTTCTCTTCTAATCACTTCGATTCCTGTACACGAGTACCTTCCTTCAAATAGATATATTCCCTTTCATAATATGGATAGTACTTCTGTAAGCGAATCCCCCATTAAGGATATAAGAGTGGTCAGGAGTGTGTGCAAGGCAGTTTTATAATGTTTAGTGAGGTATTGATTTCCTAGGACAAGCGCAGTTTCTTGACTTTCAAGCCTTTAAGTCTCTTGGGTAAATAGGGATCCTAATCCTAGGCAAGCTAGTCAATGAAGTTTCTCTTCATTTTCCGAGATAAGCAGTTCCATTCCTTCGCCTTCTCCAGGATTTGACCCTTCGCTTTCCACTGAGCTGAGGTAATCCCTGAAGCCCCTCTGGTTGCAGTGGCAGTTGCCAGCGAGTAAGACAGTGAAAGCAATGGCTAGGGATTTTATTACTCTTCTTGACAAAGAGAGGAATCGTTTTGGACTTTAGCTTCTCCCTGGGAGAGAATACTATACGATTAGTTTCCCCAGTTCTCTTCTTTTAATCTAATCTACTGCAATTGAAAGCTATTCTCCAGTCTGTGCTAAAGATATTCCCAAGTTTGTAGGTTCTTCTTTAGAGCCAGTTCCACTCGATCCCTCTGAGCCTGTTGGAGTTGCATAGTAAAGCATCTTTTCTATTTCCTTTCCTTCTCCAAGCCATCCAGCCGCGCCAATTGCTGCAGTCCTAAGGTAGCCTCTTGCAGCAAGCCAAGCAGGAGATGAAAAGAAAGCTCTTCTCTTTCTTTAGAAGCAGGAGAAAATGCAGTATAACCATCTAGTAATAAAGCGGTAAGGACTATCCATTGGAGGATAAAGTTAGCTAGTTCAAGCAAGGGTAAAAGCAGCAATATTGAAATCTGGGATAGCTGGTTCCACGGGTTCTAAAGCTCTAGAGCAAGTCAGTTTTGAAGCTATCCATATGGATCAAGGGATAATTACAGTGCTAAGTCCATCTAGTATGAGTTCATAGCTAGGAAGCCAATCTAGGCTAGGATAAGTTGATAGGTAATAGATTTCGGGTTAATCATTGAATCCTCCTTTTTTTGAAGTATGCCTGTTCCTCCAGCCTTTCTATGTTCTGTGTCACCGCAGGGTAAGCAAGGGCAAGGGTAAGCGCAGGAATATTTATTGAAAGCTGTATTAGGTGGTATATTTTTTTTCAAGCGTTAGTTTGAAAGTCTTTAAAAAGCCGTATCTTACTCTATCGAATGTCCCTTTTGAAACTAGATCTTTTAGGAAAGCTAGCCACTCAAAGGAGTAAAGCAAGTGGGCAAAAAGAATTCTTATTTGCTCTTCTATTTCCGGAGCACTCTCTCATCGTTAGACCTAGCAGGGAATGAAATGAAAGTATTCAAAAAAACCATATGATGATGTCCGTCCTACCTTGGATAGCGGATTCTAGGTCCTAAGGATAGAGGCTAGCCAGTTCCCATTCATCCAGTTCCCTTTTTGGAGGTTCAGTGCTAGGGCTTGAGTTCAAGTTGTAGTTGCGTTCCATGCATAGGATGTTATAGGTTACAGGTTCGATACATTTCCAGTGGAGTTATACATTCCAGTAGAGTCTTTCCTCTAGATAGAGGACAAGGTTCCAGTGGAGGCAATCTAGGCTCCCAACTCTATGGATTTTCCGTAGTTGCTCTTAACCCAGCTCTCAAGTTAGCTCGGGACGGGAGGCTATGAAATAGTTGAAAGCAGATGCTGAATTAGAGACAGTAGATCCAGTATCTCTTACAGAGGAAAGAAAGGAAGCCAAGAAAGTCGAGGGAGAGAAAAACCACTGTTTAGTTTAGATCCGATTTGAGTGGGTATGGCCCTTTTTCTAGTTGGAGAGATGCTTGGAATAGCCTAGTAGCGTACCCAAAGGTCCAAGGCAAGGCATCGGGTTACTTTCTTTCTAATTGGGAGCGAAGAGGAATCAGATCAGAGCTTAGCTAAAGGTTAACTTAACTAGGATAGATGGGCCTTGAGCCTTTAGCTAATCTCGAATGTTGTTACCCAATTCACTATCCCCACGGTTGGGGCTTTACATCAAGTGGAAAACCGGGCGCTACTGATGCTGCTCGTTCCACCGTGCTCCTTTTGGAAAAAACTGTGAAGCACAACCCCATCTTTGTCTTTTGCTATAACAAGTGCTGCTTCTAGTTCGACTGGAGAAAATGTAACCGGTGCTGCTAGTGGTGGATAAGCTTGCTATGGTAGTGGTGGGAGAGCTGACTAAGCGATGAGTTCTGACTCTGCCGCAGAAGCTGGTGGTAGAACGACTACCCGCTGCTGCTGCGCGGCTGTCGGATCGACTGTGATAACTCAGCATACCTACCCTAGCTCTTCTTCCCTTTCACCAAATCGAGGATGAGTTTCATACTGAGGGTTGAGGATAATTGGTAGGCAAGGCTGATGCGATTGATTCGCGGACTGATAGGATGACTTGGAAGAAAAGGCATTGGGCTGATACGAGAGATGGACCGACGCAGACAGATTGACTGACAATAGCAATAGGCTCTTACACGAGCTGAAAAGGGAGGAATGCACCACCGGAAAGAGAAGATTCAACCTTAGCCTTAGCCCCTAAGACGATAGGGGACTACTTTGAATAGCGATATGGGGGCTAGAGCAAATAGCCGGAGACAGAAGTTAGCCTAGGAGGCTTCCTTTCCTATAGGGTCTGTTACACGAACGGAAAGATAGGACCGAATACAAAGCATTGACCCGCGAATAATATGAAAGAGTATGCCCGAGTGGAACTGATAAGATCAAAAGACCCGACAGAGCAGGAAGTGACCAAGTGCAGTTGACTACAGAACCTGCCCCGTCTATCTCATCGATCGAGATCTAGAGGATGACACCTGACCCCTGAACGGATTAAGATCAGCTTCGACCAAACCTAGGGTCTACTACCGGTTCTTTACAAGGGCCGGGCCCACTATGAAATACAGTGGTACGTGAGTCGGAGTTTGAAGCGGATTGCAAGGTAGCTGGGGAGGATAATACGGAATTTCTTTTTCAAAGCTGGAATGTCTCAAACTAGGTGCAGGCCAATTGACCAATGCTTGGGGGATCTCCTGTATTTGCTGGGGAGAGAAGGCGCAGGACTCTTTCCTAGAATGTAGCCTCTCAGTAGAAACTCTATCCTTGAATTGAGACCATTTAGCTTGGCAGTGAAGCGTGAGTCGTCACTTCTGCACTGGTTGCAAGAACAAGGTTCCTCTCGCACTCGCCCGCATAAGCGCATAAGATAGAAAGGAGGCTATGACAACCACTACTTTCTTTGTGACTCTTTCTTTACTGGATTGACAACATGAGAAGCTTTACAGACAGATATGTGAGAAAGGAATTCATTGAATCTGATAGATCAACCGGCTTAGGAGACTACTTTTGTATACCCTGATTCAAGAACAAATAGCCTAATTCCAGTTCCAGCGTAGATTTGCTACCAATATACAGGATTCTATGGCATCTAGGTTCGCTTTCACCCTTTCCAGCTACCGATTTCTCCCAATCCACTACTGAGATAAGAAGTGCAGTCTCAATTCGCTACTTATCGCTTTAGTTTCCACAACCTGTCTGAACAAGAAGTCGACTTATCGGCGAAGGGAATTACGAACAAACAGTATTCGCGGTGAGTCGATGTTGATGACCCTGTTCTTTTTCTTTATTCGTGCGAGGGGTACTTCCTGTCATATACCGGGTATGGGGTACGGTGGGACTTCTGATCTGAGCTGTTGGGGTGAGCTATTGGTCTGGTCCTGACGCTGGGGTGCAAAAGAAAGAAAAGAGTAGGGGTACCAGCGCTTTCATCCCCAATCCTTCTCAGTAACGAATTCCCTTACAAACTACCAATCTCACTCTGCGCCATGCCAGAAAGAAGGATTTCATGTGTACGGTGAGGAGCCCCTTGCCTCTAACCCTTTCAGCACCGAGGCATTCAAAGTCTCCGGAAGAGTCCCGTGTTTTTGGTATACCGCATCCTTCTTTCTTGTGTAGGGTGAAACGTGCCCTTCCCTTCCTATTGCCTCAGCATCGACGAACAACTAGAGAAATGGATAGGTAGAATGGCTCGACTGAAAGGGAGAGGGAAGAGAATCAGATCTCCGACCTGCGCCCTGTCGCCTTCTCTTTCGTAGCTAACTGATCGAACAACGTTGACCCCGAACCGACTCCGGATCCCTTCATGTTTCTTTCTCTCTGTTCTTGTTCTCTACGATCGAACTTTCTACTATCGTATCTCTTTTGCGGATCAATATGACGGATGACATGATCGTGCTTTTTTTATTCAAGTGGGTCCTTTTCCAAGAGCAGAATGAGAGCATCGGAAATCATTTGTTCTAAGATCACTAAGGGAATTGGGTCTGTATCGAACTCAATAGGCGCTTTATCAAGTATTTCGAACTTATCACCCTACATGTCCGATCGTTCACAAGCCTTCTAGATCGATACAATATTGTGATTGATCCGGTGAAATCCCCTCACGCGTAGGCCACCAACAACCATCATGCACAGATCGATCCTTCCATCATGTGCGAAAAGCGAATACAGTTGTTTTTATGTAGGGGGTTGTCGGAGGTCCCTCCTCCCGCACGACTATTAGATACATCGGTTGCGTGCTAGGTTGAAGCCAATGTGAATGCATGATCAAACGGTCCACGCACCATCCGCTTTGATTCGTTGAGAGTCGACCGACGGCCCCGCTCAACCGATTAAAGCCTATCTGCGCCCACTCCGAGGAAATGGTTCACGTACGGTATGATTCGCGGAACGGACCTCATGCGCTCTTGCACACGAATTGGATTTGAACCAATATCTCTCCTTTGGAGTGACTTTCCTTTTAGTCTAATCGTGGCTTTGGTTACCAGGTTCGTCCTTCTCGTCTTTCTATAATGGACTACATCCGGGGCGGCCCGGCAGTTTGGAATTTTCTTCTCACATTTAGTTAAAACCTCACGCTCCCATAATATAGGCTACCGCCTCAATATAATAAGGGCTTTGAATAGCTTGTTCAAGGAGTGAGTTATAAATAGTTTGAAGAATGCCCAGATCTTCCATATCTTGATGGAGGTGGGCCGCTACGTCTTGAATACTCACTCGCGCGGGTAACTGCACACCCTGCGACCCCAAAAGCTCTTCTAGCTTATTGGAGATGAGTTCCTTCAAGGAATCAAAGGTCAAATCAGACAACCGCTCTTCCAGATTGTCGGGAGTTAAATTTCGAAGACGCCTACCCGCACGAAAGGCGAGGTAAACAGATAGACCCATTGACTCACTTATGGCGCTTGAAATGGCAAATGGAAAGGTCGAACTCTCTTTTCTTTCTCCCTCTTGGGGAGCAGACCTCAGTGTCTTTAGACACTCTTTGAATGCAGCATAGAGTTCTCCTCTTACTGACGGAAAAGGCAAGTTTTCGAGTTCCAGTGCGTTAAGGTCTGAGGACTGGTTTGGGAAGCCGTCGCTTGCTTACCGTTGCCTTCGGATTGCAAGCTACCTTCGGCGACATTGTCTGACGACTACCTTGCCCAAGGGAGGATGGATGAAAGTTCAAATCATCTTCCGAATAAGTTCCCAGTTCATATTGAATTGCTTACACGGAAAGGATTTTTGTAGGATCCGGGCGCACCGAGTGTAGCCAAGAGCGTGAGCTCTTGAGGAAGGTGACAGCAATAGCTCAACGCGAATTGAGTCAGCACCCATTCCACCACTATAGATTCGCAGGATCACCCCATTCGCATTGCAAGCTACATGACATGGCAAGCGCTACCGCTCCGTGGGCTACTGCAAGCAACATCGCAACTATCACCATCTATATCGATCCAGGTGACTTCCCTATCTGCTTCTCTTCCTCTCCGAGGGAGGAAACTTAACGGGAAGGTTGCGTCAGGCGTCTGAAGAGTCTTTTGCGTTATGGGCCTCAGGATCCCTCTGAGCGGTGGCAATCGATCCGGCGTCTTTTATCCCGCGGTCACAAGAAGCACAGGAGCGGGAAAGCTCTTTGTGGGTGGCGTCACCCAGCTTTGATTTCGGCAACCGTCGCAAATTCTGGCAAGCGCTACCGTCACCTATAATCCCACGGTGGGGGACCTATAGGAGGCAAAGGAGCCAATCTCCGTCTTTCCCCGGGTTGCTTATTGACGAATAATGGGGTCCAGAATGGGGGAGTTGGGCTTGGTCCTTATTCAACATATCCCTATCGAGTGTCAGGGACACTAGTCCTCCATATAAAGATCTGAGATGCAGGGGATTGGGGCGGGCGCAATCGAGACCCAGAGTAAGACTTGACCACCGCACCCTGCTCGTCGCGTCGCTTGTACATCTTTGTAGAAAACACGGTGACCTATATTTTATATAAATAAAGTAATCAGGATCGTGATAACGAGATGCGAATGTCGATCAGTGGGATTCTACGGTTGCTTGCAATTCTCCGCCACATAATCAAGTTTCCCGGGTAACGGGTGCTAAGTAGGCACACATGCTCGGCCTGGGATACAAAGAAAGAGAAATGAGTGAGGTAGCACCTCTCAGATTCACTCTTCTCAACAACACGCGAAACGCAAGGCGGAGAATTAGCAGCAGTAGAAGCCCTCCATTCTGCAAGTGGCAAGGTTAGTCAAATCAGGAATCAGAAGCGATTGCATTTTTTATCCTTTTATTCCCACCCCTCACCTTCAAATGAGCAAGCTATTTTGACCGATTCAGGTGCAGCCCCCTAACTACAGAGCTGCCCTACCTGATAGAGCTCCAACAGCTGCAAGACCAGACGTGAACTACCTCAGAAGCTATTGGGAACTATCGCCTCACACCTTCTCCCTCAGTCAAGCCTGACTTGCGCCATTATTCGCCTTGTAATTGCTTGCTTTAGCAACGGAAGAGGTAGCATCCACCTGGCAACGACGCTACGACTCTTGCCTGAGAGCAGTTGGGACGAATGCCCGCTTCTCAAACTCCCTTTCGTGCACCAGAAAGTGGCATGTGTCTAACAGATGAAAGCCGGGAAGACCTCACTTATACAGATGGAAGAGGGAGATTGAGACAACCAACGAACGAGTCCGATTCCTCACACTCTGAGCGTCTTGCAGCGAACACGCTGCTTATGTTCTGTTTGTGACTAGAGGCGATGGTGAAGAGATGTTTCTCACCATTAACCTTCTGGCACAGTACAGAGAGAGAATCCTCTACGGCTGAGTCATGGTTGTCCTAGTTTGCTACTCAGACGCCCCTCCCTCTGCTTTCGAAAGATTGCGGAATAGGATGAGTTGTTCGATTGTCCCGAGGCGTCACGGCCGCGCTTATGGCCTAAATGACTTTGGGTTTCCAATTTGATAAGCTTTTTTTCGTATTCTTGATAGGTTGCGAACATGGCGTGGTCCTGCACCGCGAGCTCTTTTTGGTCCAATTATGCCTCTGTTTTAGTAGGCTGACGAAGGAACGCTGTATAGCGCTTGTTTTCTCGATGGGTCTATGAGTTTAGACGGGGAACACCGGTCTTGTTTTGAAAGCGTCCGGTCTGACGGAGGCTCTTTTGACCGGCTTGACCTCACCTATCTCGCTTACTCGTTGTGGTTGACCACGGAAGATACCTGCCGTCAGATGATGAGGCGTCGTGACGATCAGGCTGACCAAAGAAAGGAACCTGTCCTTAGACTCTGAATCCATTTTAGTGAGGAAAAGCTCTCTCGTTAACGAGCCCTCTGGATCCCCCGATATAGTACTGGGGAGCTCAGAGACAAGTGTCTTTCGCTTGCTGAAAGGTACGCACCTTTGATGTTCACCATTCCTATGGATATTGGCTTCAGGTGGTGACCTCAATGGTCGTCTTCTCCTGTTAGGAGTTTGACTTCTGGCAAGAGTCGCAAGTTTTGGACTCCCCTACACCGCATGGAGTGGATTCTCTCTATGCGTGTGGGATTCGCTTTTAGGCGCGCGCGGATGGTCTGACTCAAATTTCTATCTCGCCTTTGGCCATTAAAGCATGAATGAGTCGAGTGGGCAGTCAACTTCTCCACTCTTCTTTCCTCGGATCATCTACCCATGGATCCTGACGATGTCAACTGTACATGGTCAATGTATACTCATGTTACAAACCTGGAATCAGTTTACTGTCGTGCAGCTGCTGCTCAAGCAGGTTCGAGTCTCTTTTGAAATCCTGTAGGAGAGTAGCCGAGGCCATTCCCACTGCAATTCAAATCCCTTGCTTGTGTGTGTTGCTTGATGTGCCACATCGGCATTGTGTTCAGCTTTGGCTTTGAGTCAACAAATGCAGGAATAACTGCTCTGACGAGTCCGTCCTTCAACAATTAGCATTACCTGGCCGGCCAGCCTCCTGATAGTTTTGTTTAGCTGCTTTTCGGCTTTCGAGAACAGGGCGTACTAGTTGTTGAGAGCTTACGTGCTTATGCTTACGCGCGTCCTGTAGTTGTCTTCGCTTCCTTAGCGCAAGACCAGCTCAGCTCTATCTAAGGAATGTTTTCATTTCTTTTCTATTCTAGGGCGAAGCAAAGCAGGCGCACACCAAACGAGTTTATAGAGTAGGAGAGCAAGAGACTCTGGAGGGTAGCCTTTTTCTTACTCTGGCAGGCCGCAGGATCTCATTCGAAAGCCACTAAGCCTTAAGCTTGATTATGATACCCCAACCGAATAGCAAGACCTCAGAGACAGGGCATCTCTCCAAAGCGCGCTTTTGTTCGCTCCGCAAGTAAGTACGAACCGGTCAAAGATGCAACGACGACTGCATCTGGGGGGATCGGTGAGCATACTTTGACCTGCCTCCCGCCCTTGGGAGTACTAAATGTAGAGAAGCAACTTGGGAATAGAGGGCGGCACCATGCTCAATTCACATTGAGCGGGTGGGGAGCCTCCCACACGTCTGAGAGCAGAGCAAAGTTGAGTTATTAGATTAGTTGCACATATTATCAAACGCACTGATCTGATAAAGGTTTCGTTCTATTACTCTCATTCGTGACTCAGAGGCGATCGGTTTTGTGAAAGAGTTGCAAATCGAACTTGAGTAGCTTAGAAAGTGATTACCTCGCGGTTTTCTCTTTGGTCAGGTATGGGGCCAGGGAAAGACAGGCTTGACTTATCATCAAGTGCCATTCAATGGCCGGTCATCTAGAGGAGTTCGTCAGTGACGATCTGAGGCCCAATGGCGCACTCACTGCGGAAGTTTGCCCCGGGTGGACTATGAAATAAAGAACTATGAAACATGAATATTAATAATTAAGACATTCAATTGTTGAATTGTATATTTAAGCTCACGCGCTTACGATGGCAGGTCCGAAGACTCCCGGCCCGGTAATGGTAGGGCTTCTGAATAAAAGATCCTTATCATTCTCTTTGATGGTCTGTCCAGGAAATTGTGTATAGCAACATATCTTTTCTGCAAGGCAGTGATCAGGTTAGTTTCTAAATCCTTTGCACACTGCCCTATACTTTAAGCAGTGTGCCTCTTCATTACAGATGGCGTATGGAGGGCTAAAAGTGCCTCATGAATTACTACCTGTTCCAGTCTCTCTAACGCGTTCTGCCTCGTCTGGGAACCTGCTTTTCATCTTAATCTTCTTACTAAGCATGACGAGAGGGCGGTTAGTCCAGATGTCTCTTTCATTCTTTAGTCTCTAAAAGAGAATTATCGAAGCTAAAAGAATATCTAGAGATACATTAAAGAGTATAGATCAATTCTGGCGAGATCAAGATAGTGTGCTATCTTTTGTGGGTGACGTTAGAGGCTTCATTGCCCCACTTACAAGGAGGTACATACCCAGAATCCAGGAAATCCCTCTATACCAAGGGATGAAATGCGACATGGAAGGCCTTACCAGGGGACGTATGGTTTAGGTATGCAATGTTTCATAAGGCGACGAATGAACGTCAAAAGTCATTGGCGAAGATGAGGTCATGTTTTACCTCCTTGCCTAATGAGCTGTTTGCGTTCTCAGCTTTCACGCTGCATGATCACGCCTATGGTGAACAGTTGTCATCTGGAATCCTATGGCCTGAACGTATTCGTGACGCCTTTGATGGGCTAAACACATTCTGGACTGACATTGCTCTTCAATGGTATCAAAGATGTGTAGGACCTACTTTACCGAACCCAGCGATTGATCGCGTGTGTAATATAACTGACCGGTTAGGTATGTCGTTAGAGGGAGGATTGGCAATTATATAAAACAGAGGTTCTTGCATCCTTACCACAATTGGTTAATGGAAGTTTTAAAATCCATACCCAATCAATGATGGTACGTTTAATCAAACAAAGCCTCTTAATTGCCTGGTGGGCTGTCCCGATTGTTATAGTTGTGATTTGAAGTCGGCTACAGATAGATTGAGTCTTCCTCTTCGTTCGAAATTATGCAAGTTCGGTCGATCATTGGCTTCCTGCATGGTTAATGCGACATTAGGTCTCCATTCTGTTGATGTCAAAGTCAATAATCAGACATTTTCGTCAAATTCAGTTTTTAGCAGGTCAGCCTCTTGGTTATTATGCTTATTGGGCTCTCTTTTCGGTGTCTCACCATATGTTGGTGTGGTACTGTGCAGAGCAAATCTACCCGGGTCAAAGATTTCGGAGGTATGCAGTACTAGGCGAGTGGTCATTGCTGACCCCAAAGTTGCAAAGGTCTATGCTGAATCCCTCGAGCGGCTTGGTGTAGATCTTTCTAAACAGAAATCGTGGATTTGTTTCGAGTTTGCTAAGCGCTTTCGTGTGAGATGCGGCACAAAGGACTTGAGTTGAGTAAAGTATCCGCACGAACACTCTTCTCATTTAGCCACCCCTCTCTTATGGCCATCAATGAGTTGTATCCGACGAAAAGCTTTTCGTCTTTGCTTAGAATTGGTGGGTGTGGCTACAAAGTGCTGGCTAGGCTTAATCACTCTCAGTCTCGTAAGGTCAGGCGTCTTCGAGCTATGTCTTATAATCAGTCTAGCGGCTATCCTTTCGAATTTTGGCTGGGTAGGGGTTATCCTCTATATCCTTATTTAAAAGGTCATCTTATTTAAGATCTACGAAAAGAGATGAAGCCGAAAGATCTTCAATTAGCTCCCGATGAGCTCGGGGCCAAAGTTATTGAATGGTCGCTTTTACGTAACTGGGTTAAATCATGGCTTGATTACGTCCATTGGTACTATGCCAAAGGATTCTCTCCGGAGGTTGGCCTCAGAGATTTCTTTAATGCGCCATGTTATGAACGCTCCTGGTGCGCCCGAGCGATCTGGAATTCGGGCTCATGTGGAAGTGCTTCGATATGGTGGCAGGGAAGGGCCATAATTGGAGTCCTCCTTGTTTAGTTGATAGATTGGATGGCTTCATTGGTGATCTATTAGGTCCTTATGCTGATAAAAAATTCCTGGTAGCGCCGGAGGGCTTAACTACCCCAAAGGCGTGGAAAGATCGAACTTGGGAATAGACTAGGCACATACCTAGCGCTTAGATCGCGCTTCTTTCAAAATCCATTCAAGCCCTTAGCGGCAACTCAATCTAAAATTCAATTTCAATCTCAGCCCTTCCTCTGCTCCTCTTCTGGTTCTATACCCACCCGCCATCCCTCTTTTGAAAAGAATTCCCTTCCTTCCCGGATCAAGGGCTCTTCGCGCTCTCTCTTGCTTTGTTTGCTTTGCCTTGCTTGCTTATTAGCTTAGCTTGGTTTGAAAAGTCAAGTGCGAAAGCTAAAGCGCTTAAGCTTTGCGGTCACATAACGGACTCTTGCATTCCGGAAATTTCCATTCCAGTCGGAAATCGAATCATTAAAGCTGTGCCTTAATCCATGGACCTTGTGGAAGCCATGACATAGGGCCGCTTGAAGCGTGAAGAAGACTGAGACGCAACAAGCATTACTCCAACTCATCAATGCAATTTGAGACAAGGCTATCTCGACTGAAAACTAGATTCAGACAAAGACATTTCGACTGAGAATCACATCGCTCTGCAAAACGCACGAGTCTCAAAGGAGAGTCCCCTCGGAGGGGGGCGGCTAGACAAGCCATAGCGGGAGGAACAAGGGCGTGGTGTGAAAGTTGTGGAACCGAAAGAAGTCAGAAAGGAGTGAACGAGGCCTGACAGGTTACAACCCAAAGAGAAAGAAAGGCTTATGACTGAACACCAACCGGAACGAATCCCAACCGAGCAGTTGGTCCCGCGTAGTTCAGTTCAATCAGACCCGACAGGGAAGAAGCGGGCGGTAAACAGACTGACGCAAAAGTAAACAGAAGTCAGTGCAACAAGGGCCAGTCAACGAGAAAAAGGACCAAGACTCGAAGACAGAAAACGAGAGTCGGTTCAGTTCGTTCCTCTCTCGACTGTAGGAGTTGATCCTACATTCCGTGTAGCAATCAATGTATGGGGACATAGACAACCTTCACAGGGATTCGATAAACGAAAGTCTGTATACCGTACGGGACAGAGCCCGGGACGAAAGGTAATAAATTAGAGAACGCATTCGAGTCAAGACTATAGTCTTGATCCCCTGCTTAACCTGAAACCTCTCAAGCCAGGGAAAGATTGACCATCGGGTTCATTTCCGAGTCAGGACAGAAAGAGGCCAAGAGTTCAAACTCTGAAGAAGAAGGCAAGGGAAGCGAATTCGATTGAGAGCCCGGATCTGAGATAGATCATGTCTTCAACAAGCTAGCCAGTCCCAAGGTCAGGAAGGGATGAGGGATCAGAGTTCCTAAGAGGGCAGCCATGAGTTCCACTGCTTGACCAAGAGGAAAGGAGTGTCGAAGAGCTGAGTTGCAAAGCTCAGGGTAGAAGTAGCCGCTAGGCGAAGGGTCTCCGGGGTGGACAGAAGGGGGAGCTTCAAGCAACTTGACCCGGAAGTGAAGGAGCGGAACTCGACCTGAGGCGGAGGATGAACCCTTCTTAATCAGATCATTTCCTATCGTCCGGTTTCGGGCAAGAAAGGGTCTCAGGGGGCAGGGCAAGATACAGAGCCTGAAGAAAGCTTAGCACCAGGCCACTCGAACACCGGGCACCAATCCATCCGGAAAAAGATCCTAATCACTTTATCTCACGCTGATAGATGGAACATGAAGGATGCACAGATCATAGAACGGATCGAAAGTAAGTTAAAGTGTACTTCCATCGTCATAGGATAGCATGACAAAGAGGGAGTGCACTACCATGTAGGCGTCAAAAATGAGAACGCCTCCAAGAAGACGTTTGAAAAGGTCCTCCGAGTTCGAGGTCACTATCAAAACCAAAAAGACATGGCAAGCACTTTCGGCTCATATCACACAGCAGGACAGAGACCCAACCGTATGGGTATGGAATCTGACAAGGAAGACATCTTGAAAGAAGCGTACGCCCGCAGAAAGAAAAAGAAGAGCGTGAACACAGACAAGAAAATCAGAATCTGATTTGACTCTTTTGAAAAAACAGAAAGACGTCATTCTAGACTGGATCGCATGCCATAGAGTCTTTCAGCGACCAATCAAGACAAAAGAGCTCTTCATTCATATACGGCGTGCCTAAGACCCAGAAAACCCGACTTGTCCACTTCCTGGACAAAGCACTCAGAATTGATTATGCCAGCTATGGACGAACAAGGGTACCGATTCGCAACAACACTCCTAGGAAATGGGAAGACTCAAAGAAAGAGGGGAAAAGGGGGGCCAATCATGAGATTCACCACCGAAAACCTTTCATTAAGAAACTATGCTATCAGACCGCTAAGACCAGACAGCCAGAATGAGAGGGATGAAGTTTGGACTAACGAAGCATTTAACCCGGAGAACCCTGGGGGAGCTGTCACGATTTCTCAATATGCGGGAGAGCCGCAGGATGCTTATGAAGACAGAAATGATGGCAACAGGGCCACTGCTAATGACACGATTTATCCCTTTATTCGCCTAACACCTCTCTTTGATGAAGCAAGTCTGCCTGGACTCTCATCGGTGGCGGAGCTTTCAATCGACCATAGGGGGATCCCACTATCAAATCAAAGACGGAAATTAGAGCATTTCAGACCGGGGAAGGCAGAGACAGAGAAAAAGGTCAGGTTCGAAGAGCTTAGCTTTGACTCTGATATTGTGATATTTGACGAAGACACCGGGCCAGGGCCTTTTATACAAGGCTAATAAGAATCTCAGAATTGAAGGATTTTCCTCTGCTTCCTTGTCCTTCCGAGATAGGAGTTGAGAGCTTCAGGCAGCACCACAGCCCTAGGCGCACTAGAATAGGTAGCACAGGTCACAGCAAGACTGAAATCAGAACGGTGGGACCCGCCTAGCTTGCGTAATAGATGGATTTTCCCGACTACTAGCATGATTCATCCTACTTTCTTAAACACGGCAAAGGCTTTCTGGTCAGATCAGATAAAGGCTCAAGGATCGCTTAATGAAAAAGGCATTCTGCCGCGGGAAAGAGATCAATCACCCCTATTCTTGCAAGAGACGGTTTGTCCACTTCCTAGCCAAAGCCCAATTCGCCACGTTCAAGTTAGTCACTATCAATAGCTCCTTGCTTAGATCCTTCGTTCCCCATAGCCTTTTTCTGGAGATAGCCTGGTCTTTCGTCGCCTTGAGCGGGGCCTCAAAAGGCGTTTTAGCGGTTGTGGGATCGATCCCTTTTAGCCAATTGTCGCCTCAGTGCCTCCTTTCCCTTCTCGTCGACGGTAGTGAGTGGGCCTAAGGCGGGTTAGAAAGAGTAGGACTCGATTGAATAAAAAATGAACAGATAGGGGAATGGCCTGCTCTCTCTCTCGATGCTTTGTTTTTGTTAATGCCATAAAGGAAGAATGCTAAATGTTGCAGCAAGCAGCTAGCCTACGGGATGAAAGATAGAATGCCACTAGATCAATGATGAAAGTAGCTATGGTTTAGTGATAGTGTCCGTGGAGAGGTGAAAGAGTTGCTTTGGTTCAAGTCAGGAAAGAATCTGACTAAGAAAGAAAGGCTCTATGTTTCATAGAGATAGAGGCATACTATATAAGAGATTGCTAGCAGGGATCATTTTCCATGCAGAGTGAGAAGCGGAATTAGAATGATAGACTACGGATGCGGCTTGCAACTCCTACTCGAGCTTCTGAACCTATTTCATACCCTTGCCCTTGGCTTGCCCTTTCTTCTGGTCGATTGATGAACTTGCCTTCGTTGATGAACGAGCTTTCGTCTTTCCTGGCGTTCTTCTCTTTCTCCCTGAAAGTGCTATTCTTTATCTAATCTATAAGGAACCGATCCCGTAACAAGACGCACCGGAAACAACTTCTTTCGCACCTTCAACCTCAACTGGACCAGGATTTCAAGATATCCCTTCTGATGACTATATGAAAAGATGAATAGGAAATCCCGCGGCAAGGCAAGGAACTTCCGCCCATGAGATTAGTGCCCCTTTTGTTCGTAGTCCATCCGTCTCATCTCGTGCAGCAGGAAGCATGAAAGGAGGAAGCAGCTGAAGAACGGCATTTACTATTCGGATTGATGAAAATAGGATTCATGCCCAAAAGAGGATGCTCTATCCGCTCTCGAAGCAGTCGTAAGGTAAGGTTGGTTTTTACGTAAGGTTTAGCGCAGCCCTTTAGCCTGCTTTTCCTTGAGACTGTGGAAAAGCGGCTTTAAGCTCCCCTTTCTTCTTTCTTGCTTTTCCAAAAGATCAATGATGAGTCAAGAAAAACACAATAGACCGTCTCTTGCACGACCACTACTTTTCTTACAGGGAAGACTGAGCTCAGCCGTTCGCGTATGGTCTCACTTATTCGTTCCTGCTGTAAGCCTGTTGCCTGTTCGAAAGCCTTACCCGACAGCCAGTATCGTATCCTAGGTAGACCCAGAAATAGTTCAAGTAGTTTGGTGCCTTCCTTCTTGAATTGTTGGGCAGATCATCCAAGAATAAAGTCCGGAGAGGGAATAATCGACATAAGGAGAGACGTTGGGGAGGTTGAAATCATCTTTGATAATCACAGTTCTAGTAGCCATCAAGTATGTCCATCGAGACATTAGCGAAAGAACCTATCTTTACGGAATGAAAAAGTGCTTCACTGCGCATATGCGACAACCGGCATATCTAACTAGAAATATCATAAGAGAAGAAAGCCACTTTTACGCCCAAAACTCCCATGTCTTCCGTTGGTCAACAACCAATAAAAGTAAACTATAGTTTTTCACTACTCCTACAGTGAAAATTCAGTCTCTCCTTTTTTTGGGGGGAGCGGAGAATGAAAAGAATGAAACAAAAATGAAATTGTTTTCCACGGCTAGAAATAGAAAGATATTATTTGCTGCTATTCTTTCCATTTGTGCATTAAGCTCGAAGAAGATCTCAATCTATAATGAAGAAATGATAGTAGCTCGTTGTTTTATAGGCTTTATCATATTCAGTCGGAAGAGTTTAGGTAAGACTTTCAAAGTGACTCTCGACGGGAGAATCCAGGCTATTCAGGAAGAATCGCAGCAATTCCCCAATCCTAACGAAGTAGTTCCTCCGGAATCCAATGAACAACAACGATTACTTAGGATCAGCTTGCGAATTTGTGGAACCGTAGTAGAATCATTACCAATGGCACGCTGTGCGCCTAAGTGCGAAAAGACAGTGCAAGCTTTGTTATGCCGAAACCTAAATGTTAAGTCAGCAACACTTCCAAATGCCACTTCTTCCCGTCGCATCCGTCTTCAGGACGATCTAGTCACAGGTTTTCACTTCTCAGTGAGCGAAAGATTTGTCCCCGGGTGTACGTTGAAAGCTTCTATAGTAGAACTCATTCGAGAGGGCTTGGTGGTCTTAAGAATGGTTCGGGAAGGGGGTTGTTCTAAAATAAAGTGAAAATGCCATCTCTATGGACCATTCTATGTTATATATTCGGTCTTCATAAATTCATATATAGGTTGAAGTTGATTCGGTGGCTCTTTAAATCGCTGGGAAACGCTCTTCAGGGTTGTGAGGAGGACCCTCTTCCGAAAGATTGGTTAGAGAGATTTTTTTGGTACAAAAAACGCTTTTATGCTTTTCTTTTACTGTACCGCCTAATGATGGACGTATATGATGTACAGAACAAAGCGAAGGATAAAAATCGGGGGAAAGGGGGTTCTCTTAAGAATAAAGAAGACGAATAGAATCTAATTCATGTTCATGCTAAGAGAAGAGCGGATCCAATACCAAGACGACTATCGAGAAAGCAAGCAATCTTCTTTTTGACTCATTCCATTCTTCTTCTGCTGAAATGCTATGGACGTCACACACAATCTAGAAAACGACTCAAAGTGTAAGTTGTGAACTCAGACCTTGAGAGAAGCCGCAGTTGACTGCTATTTCGGCCTAGACGATCCTTAGACGCACAAGGCGCTTCGAATTGTACAAGTCAGTCGTTCCTGGAGCTCTTCCTCTGTCCCCAATAGCCGATGGTTGAACTGAGCAAAAGAGACCTGATGCCATTTGCAATTGCAGTATCTTTTTCTGTAGTACAAGTACTAGGTGAAAGAGAGGGTCGACCGAAGGGAGACATATTTTCAATATTGCGATGAATAAGAATCCAACTAGAAAGCGCTTTTCTCTCGGGAAATGGGTGCTACTCAGATGCTTCACTGACATAATATTCATTTGTCTCAACTTGTCGAACCGCTACTCGAATCCTAAACGGCGGGAAGGGATCGAAAAAGAAGTTCCATGATACAGTCAGAAGATGATCGCTCTCTAGCTATGAAGTATAATCTTTCTCTAGGAAGAAAATAGCTAGTCGCAAGAAAGAATAAAAGAGATGCTGCTATTGATGAATCATCTATGTATTCGACCGGGGCGCTGAAGAGCGAGAGTTCAGAAGTGCGACAAAAAAGAAAGGCTTGGAGACCTGAGGAACGAAGTGAGCTATAGATTGACCGCTGCCCCCTCGTTATGATAATGAATCATTCCCCGTGAGATTCGGGACAGGATTTCAGTCCAAAGAGATGGGGGCGTACTTGCTTTATAACCATAGAGCGAAATAGACCTGGCACATCACAAGCCATCTAACTTAAAATAGAGAGTAGGGCATGTGACTCAGGCTTGCTTTCTTCAAATCTTGCGCTCTGAACTACACCCATCCTGCGATAAGGGTGAACGTGGAGAAGAGCATCAACAAAACTGTCGCCGCATGGATTAACAAGGAGCCACTGTTCAGACGAGAGTCAAAAAGTCAGGATGCCCAGAAATGGGCAAAACAAAGCCTTTAGCGTGCCAAAACCCCTTTTAGCTTTCTGCCTACTCGGCTCGGACTAATCCTTCCCTACTAGAGAGAGTACATAAAAATCAGTAGATCCGTGTGGACTCAAAACCAGAGAGATTGCGATAGAAAAAAGTACTCTCGAGTGATCGAATGACTTAAAGAAAGCGGGTCGACGCCAGCTATAATGGTTGAAATCATCGCTCGCAGGTAACCGTTAGCGGGCTACAGTGCCTCGTAATAGTCGAATCTTGGATATAAAATAAAGAGAGCCCTCCCTTCGGTCGTCGTCGTCCCTCGCTCTGCCAAAGAAAAAGAAAAATAGGTCCATTTTTGCCCTGTATAGCTTACAAAGCCTAGGCCAGTGAAAGACGGGGGCATTTTACGACCCGACACAGGAAAAAGCGATAGGCGAGAGGGCAAAGACTGAACCTATCCCCTTAGTAAGGGAGAACGGGCACTGCCAAAGCAGCTTTCTCTTCTAGGTCTAGGAAAGAACATCGTCCTGACAGACACGACTGGATTCGATTGATTGAAAGCCTTAGCTTGAGCCTTTTATCACTATCAAATAGAAAAAGGAAAAAGCACCACAAAAGGACCCCTGACTTATTAGCGAGAGTCGAGAATTCAAACCCCCTCGGGAGAAAGTGGTGATGATTGCCATGAATGCTGCTTCCAACCAAGATACTGTTCTCCTCGATGCGGTTCTTTTCCCGCGAGTTATATTGTGCTTTCATACCCGGACTTCGCATATTACTTGGCACCTGCCTTCAAAGACATCTCTGCAAATAGCGGAAGTAATGTGATGTCTGATCTTTATCTTGCAGACATAAGATCGGGTGAAGAAAGTGCTCAATCAGACCTTCTTTTAGGTGGCCTGCTCCCTATATCAGATAGTGGGACCTCCTTGCTCTTCTTCTTGACCCTGAAGAAAGGGCGGGTTCACTCCGTCACCTATTGGGCAAGCGGCTTTGCTCTTCTATCCCATCCTGACTCGTACCTTCAACCGACATTGTCCTGTAAGGCAAGGCTGATAGCGCCTGGAATAAAATCAATGCTTTCCCCGCCAGTGAGAGTACAGAGTAGGCTTCTTTCTTTCCGTAATCGGATATGAAGCTGCCGGTCAATCGGCCCCTTAGCTTGTGATATCGGCGATTGAAGGAGTTTCATGCTTGCTGATAGCCTGACTTTCCTATTTCCTGGGACTTTCTCCTCTTCTATAGCTTTCTGAAGCTAAAGACATTGCCATTGCCCGAATCGAATGTTATCCGCTTTCTTGGCTGAAACTGAACAGGCTGGGTGGGCACTGATAAGAAGAGTATGCCTGCAAAGCCCATTTTTTCTTTTTTTTTTCTACAGCTCCTTGATCTTTTTCGCCTGTTCTGGCTAACCCCATTCCAGTCTATTAGGCAAGGTCTGTTCGATTGAGCTTCTATTAGTCATCTTAGACAGCTCGGCAAGCAGCTGAACTCTTTTCCTCTTTCTTTTGCTTTGGATAGATCTCAAGGGCAAAGTACTCATTCCGGGCATGACTCGGAAGATGAAGAGGGGGCAGGCACTTCAGTCCAGTGCTATGGGTTCCTCATTTCCCTATGGTCGAGCGGTTTGGTTGGCCTGTGATGAAGAAGAACTTAGATGATGACAATGGAGCTAGTCACGGAGCTTAGTCATAGGTTACACTATGATCCCGATGCCTGAAAGCTCTGTTCGCCTACTGGTGAGAGAAGCAATCCTCCTTCTAGGGCTGGGCTCAGATCTCTTTTGAGGCACAGTGTCTTTCAACTAAGCGCTGAGCCCCTGCGATGACTAGGTCAAGCGGCGTAACTGAAGCTTCTTGCGCCTAATTCAATTGAGCTGCTAGGCTTCCTTACCTAAGCCCTGACTCGGAAATTCAGTGGAAGACGCTAAGCCTAGGTTCATTGGCCTTTTTTCGATGTCAATGCTCTGACAGTGATTCTCTAATCTCTAAAGAGAAGGGTCGAAAGAAGAAAGTCTAGACTTTTCTCTGATTCATAGTGGGAGCTGTTTGGCTATTAGTCACTTTTCTCGCTCCTCAAGAAAGACGGCTGGGAACGGATCTTCCCCCTCTCGCGATGTGGCATTCCGTCCGCTCTTTCTTTGCATTTCTTTTGCTATCAGCGGGGAATCAAGGGCTTTCAGAGAGCTTTCCTTCTTCCTTATACCCTTTCTTGCCCTAAGAAAGACGGCTAGAAACTTCCTATTAGGAATGGCTTCTTCCTTTCAGGTTGTGTTGTTACAGACCAGACTGTTATAACAGGGCAGGGGAGACGGAGAACTAATCTCATACAGTACAGCTATGCTCGGGCAATAGCGCAGCTAAGGACTGAAAGTACTTACTTGATAGAGTAAGGAAGGTGAAGGATCGCTTAGTGACCTTTAGTCCTGCAGGTAGCGAAAGTCTGATCAAGTGACTCGTAGTTGACGGGCGAGAGACGAAAGGTGGGAACTTCGGAGTGATGTTAAGGCCCCGAAGGCCGCAAAGTGGCCCGGCGGAAGGGAAGTTGCATGAGAGGGTTACTGGGATAGCCGGACGCCATGATTCGAAGCGTCTCTCATCAACGGAACGAGGAATTTCGTTAGTAGAGTAGAATCCGCGATGACCCAGACATCGCGATAGCGGGAAGTTGGTCACCTGCAGAAGTAAACAAAAGACTGGTATGGGGTATGGTAGCTGAAAGAGTTTCGAATCAGTGTTCAAAACTGATTGAGGGCTCCCGAAGAGGCTAGTTGACTCACTATAGCTATAGTCTCAATCTGGTAACCAACCAAAGCGCATGCATGACTATGGCTGCCATTTATGCAAGCATTCTCATTCACAAGCCCAAAAAGCAAGAGCAGTCTCTTCATAGCACCCAGCACCCGGCAGTCCCTTACCTATAGCCTTAGATTTAGATTAAGGGTTAGCTTTTAAAGAAATTTTCAAAGTATATAATAAAAGGCCCTAAGAAGCCTGACTGACGACCGCTCATCCGGCTCCTCCTGCATCTGATTACTCAAAGCAACCTCAGAAAAGAACACCCGCCCAAGGCCATAACTTTCCCCTTTTTCCAGGTTCAACCTAATTATAGGGAGTAGGAGTGCACCACTGGCTTCTTCGCCTTTTGAGAAGCGGGGTTTCGGACGACTGACACCTATAATAATTCCTTTCTTCTTAACTGAATACGGGGAATGCGGAACTTTTCATCAAACACAACCTCTTGGAGGAGAAGACCCTATGCGTCTTTGACAGAGAGCCGGAATTCCATTCATTTCATAAGCCGTTTTGATCCTTTGACACAAATGTATTACTTTTTCATTTCACCGGTGAATCAACTACTAATGGTTACATAGTAAGAAAGGTTCTACCTTAGTAGCTTCGAGTAAGTAGCAAGGCAAGGCTGATGCCCCCGTATAAAACGGGCGAGAATTGGATCAAAGACCTTTTCCCCTTCCTGAGCAGCGTATATAAGGGTAAGGGGAGGGGCGATAGAGTCAAACCGTGAAATGAATCTATAAATCGGTTTTGGGTAGATAAAATTCTTCCGGTGTCGGGGGAAAGCTCAGATTGTGACTGGTCTGGTAAGGGGGATTCGTCAGCACAGGGTTACTCTTCTGCTTCTAGTACTGGTAGAGGAAATTCTTTGTGCCAGCTAAGGCCTGTTCGGAAGGAAGAAGGACTCATATGTATGAGTAGCTCCATTTCTATGGTGGGTTTATGTCTGATGCGGGGGAGTCAGTTCTTGCCTTTGGTGCCATCCTATCGCCAATAAGATGGTGGAAAGCTTGTGCTTAGTCCCATCCCACTCTAGCTTAAGCTATTCTATTTGGGAAGCAACTACTTTCTTTAAGGGGATTCCAACGGATTTTCATTCTTCTTTTGTTTGCAGATGAAAAAGCGCTAATTCTCTATCGTGTTTACCTCCCTTAGCCCACTCCTACCTAGGCAGGAGGAGATAGAGGAATTTTTGTCTTTGGGCATCCTCCTCTTAGTCTTCCGGTTCTTCCGGTGAGGAGTAGGTATATCTTTACTTTATAGGTTACGGGGATCCATTTTGGCTTTAATTTAATGACTCCTCAATGAGCTCTCAGGTAACCTAATCAAAAAGCAGACGGTCCATACAGAAGTTTAGTTTTGAGGAGCAGCAATTCTTCCCGCATCTATCAATTCCTTCAAACAAGCCCTTTTTTCGCCTTTTGTAGTAAGCCTAGAAGCAAGTCAAGCTCTTGGTCTGCTGAGAGAATCTTCCCTCTTCTCTTTTCTAATATTCTTTTTGTGCGGTAAGCTCTAAAGGTAAGTTCAAGTCGGAACGAAAACCGTAGTTTAGGAACTCCGGCCTATAGAAAGTGAAGCGCTATGCCGGGAAAAGAGAAAGAAAAGCGTGAGGGCGGGAGGAGCAAAACAACTTCTTTGCGGAAAGCGATGTCGCATATCAGATGTAGCTGATCCGCTGTGGAGAGGAATGAATTCTTCTCATTATTCCCTTCCCTCGGGAAGTAAGAGCAATTGCCTTTTTCTACTATGCCTTGAGCCTGAAACTCTTCCTTCTAGTCTAGTCTACCTACGTCATTCTTTTGAAGTGAAGCAGAAAGCAGATGGACACAAGTTCACTAAAACAGCTAAAACAGCAGTTAGGCCCTTTCCATATGTCCCTACTAAAGCACTCAAGGAAGAAGAAGCAGACGAGTACGGTTCATACGGTTATGCCGCATCTCCATCTCTAGGAGAAGCAGCTAGATCGATTCCTAAACCGCTAATGCCCCCTCTTCCAACTGAAACTCATTCAACAGGAGCAATTACAGCTTCTTCTATTCCCTTCCTACCCGGTATGAGCTCCTAACTCGTTGACTTGAGGATGTCACTGGGGATCCTCCCTTGCTTTCGCCTGCTCTTCTCACTTTGCTTGGATTGCACCTTGAGCTGAGCCGGGTGCAGATATGCCGACAACCTTGACAATTCTTCTTCTTTTTGCTCCTATTGTGAAGAGCTTTTTCAACCTCCCCGAGGGGAACCGAACTACTTTTAGAGTGGGGTTACGCCCTTTCCTACAGCCCTTGCTAAAACAAAACCACCAAGAGCTCCTATCCCGGCAGTTCTGACCTTCTTTACCTTATTACTTATCTTATTCCTTACCTTGGATAAGATGAGAAGATCGCAGTCTCTTCTTCCTTGCTTAGGTCTGCTCAGTACAGTATGAGCAAGAAAAAACTGTACTGATTAGCAAGCAGGAAAACTGTACCAAGAATCTGACTCGATCGAGTTCCCTTCTTTTCTCCCTGGGAGCCTACTCCAGTGCCCCAGTAGTTTCTTATAGAGTCCCTGTCCAATTTGTTTGAAAGAAGTATCTTTCTTTAAACTGTCCCTGCTCCTAATGATAAACTGTTTTCCACGAGAGATTCTTTCTTCTTCACTTCTGAACTGATTCTCTCTAAGCCAGCTCGTTTCAGGTGCTTTCATTCGCCCTTATCTTCCTGGTAAGTCTAGTCTACCTCTTCCCTATCTGACT